AGTATAAGTATAGTCCTACGGGATGATGCGCATTCAACAAAGATTTTACATAAATAGGAGATATATCTTTCGATACACCCCTAATTCGAATTTAGCAAACTCAATACAACCAGTGTTAGATATTAACGATTTTCCATAGGATATCGTCAAACCTAACTCCTGAATGCATTTAGTATACTGATGTGCGACTAATGAGTCAGCAATGACTATATCATCGCCCAACAGTGCATAATCTGTAAAACGTCTGTTTGGATATACTTGTTCGGCTGCATACCACACCTTTAATATGGTGTGATAAGGCGAATAGAGGCCAGGAGGCGTGGTAACCGAGAGGTTGTCCAGTAATAAATGATATCCATCGTTTAGCAGATAATATATCCTTTTTCACATTCGGAACAAAGAATATATGTAATGCTAAGCATGAATTCACTACACTTCTTACTCCGGTCAAACCAATACTGGAACAGTTCAAACATAAACACTAAAGGCCACCGCAGCCTTAAGGTCTTTACTATAACAGTCCAGTTTGCCAACTAAGTTATCCAATGGTTTTAACTGGTTCAAAATCCCGTCCATAGGTATAGTCTTCAAAACAGAAGCTAACCACTTATGGACTGGATCCAGTAACCGTTGGTTAACATAGTTACCAATGGCAAACAACCTCCTCTTGCCTCCTCCCTCCACCTTCATCCCTATTCGGCCAGTCATTACCGAACCACAGGCTTGATGCCATGGTGGTAATTTAGGGCCTACACACTTCTCGAAGTAATCGAGATCATGCCCTGTGAAGACTTTATTATTGGGATCAAGCGCATATCTGGTTCACAGGAGATAAGTCTTTCGACACTCCTTTAACCATAAATCTTTTAGCAAACTCAATACACCCCGAATCCGAGATTAAAGACTTCTGTAAAGAAATCTTTACTCCAAGATTCGAAACTGACTGTTGATAAGCGACTTTTGAGTCACAGATCACTATATCGTCTCCTAGAATGGCATAATTATGAAAGATAGATCCTGTATATACTTGTTCAGCGCACCACCACACCAATAAATGGTGTGTAAGGGTGAAAAGAGGCCAAGAGGACTTATATCCGCAAGGCTGTCCTGCAACAAAACTTATCCAGGACCTATTCTTGTCCTTTACAAAAGGAACAAAGAATAGGTTACATGCCAGACAAGAGTTTACTGCTGCAGAAGCTTTGCTTCTGTCGAAAAGAGTATTGATTAATTCGAACATAAAGACTAAAGGCTTTAGATCGAATGGGCCGCCTTTAGATCGAAAGAATAACATTCTTTCAGACCTTTAAGAAGGTTTCAATTGATTAAAAGTACCATCCATACGGAGGCAAATGAAAAAGAAAGCAAGCGTAATGGTGCTAATAATAATTTCTTTATATAGTTTCCCATAGCGAATATTCGTCTCTTTCCACCTCCTTTTACCTTAAGACCTATCCTTCCCGTTATTACTTCTCCACAAGCTGGATGCCATGGAGGAAGTAATGGGCCTATTCTGGCTTCGAACCAGTCTTCGAAATATTCCAAACCAGAGAAGAACTTATTCATGGGGTCAAAGGCATATCTGGTTCTTGTAAACCAGAGTGTCCCTTGACACCATTGTTCACCTCTAGAGTTCACTTTGTTAACTAAATGGCGAAATGCAGCCAGCTCAAAAGTTTGGCAGAGAAAAGGAGACTGAACTCTGCTATACTTAGGCAGCTGTAACTCACCACATAGGTGTCTTTTAGACACCATGGAGGGTAAGGTCTTCCAGGAAGGCTTCCAGGTTAATCCCTGATTGTTGGGGATTTTTAGAGATCAAAGGAAGATAACGCTGAATGAGTGTTGTCCAAGATATTTTCATATCACAGACAAACTCATACACACTATCAATATTATCCACTGTAGTAGTTATACTAGCAAAAGTGTCTTTATTTAATTTCTTTCCAAATTCGATAGATTGAAAAGAAAGATACATAAAGTTTAACAAAGCTATCAGCCCTATCACTTCGGGTCATTATTATGATCCGATGGTGCTTAGGTATGATCCTAGGATACCCTGATCTATTAAGGGAGACGAATACAGGTAAAGATTCATGCTTGGTTCTTGTCCCTGTGATGAGACAAGTTGTGCACTGTTTTAAATACAATGCACAAAACAACCAAGAAGATTTCTTCTTTAGTCTGTAGACCTTCTTTAGGAATAAGTATATATAGATACAAGATTCCTTAGTTAGACCATCGAGGACTACCAAGGTCACTTTGCTTTGATAAGAAGTGATCTTGATAATCGAAAGTGTTCTAACACTCTCTGCCACCTTAGAGAGTAAATCTTCAGGATCATATCGAAGAATTTTTTCATATTATCCTGGGGGTTACGGATTGCCTTGCCTCGCTATGGCTGGCTTCGTGAGGAAGAGAACACTTTCTTGCCCTATATATGAGGGTTATTTTGGTTTTTGGGGGTTCACGCCGGAGTGCTGAGGTTGTTCCCACCATTGAAGCCCCATTCTTTGTAGGGGCCCTTAGATGATGCGGAGGGTTCCGAATGAGAAAGACCAAAAAGTTCTTCGTTTCGTTGGTAGAACCAACGCCAATATCATATTGACTCTCTCTCGTCCAATAAGAAAGAGTTTCCGAGAGTGACTTTACTTTCTTCAAATTCTCTCCTTTCCAAAGCTCCCGTTGCGTCTTGCACGTATAAATGCAGGCAAAAAGAAAGAACTCAAATGAAATAGAAATACATTTGAGTTCTTTCTTTGTTGAGATGGAAATCGACGTTCTTTTGAAAAGTAAATATAGCCGCAAAACTTCTTCATGAAAAGAGTTCCTTACTTGCTGACGCATAGGTTTCTTAATGAAAAGTCCCCCCCTCCTCATTATGTGCCTTAAGAAACCGGCAGTTTTTTTCCGAATGCCGCTAAACGTGGTATTTCCGCTTTCGAGAATCAACCAACCAAAAATCTGTAGCCTTCACTGCCTCCCTCTCGCAAAAATGATATTATATATTTATATATATATATATATATTGATAAAGGGCCTCATTAATAAGTGGGAAGCCAATTTCCATAAAGGCAAGGGGGTAAAGTAAATAAGGGGGAAGAAGAGTTGTCACGATAGAAAAGAGAAATGACTATAAGGAATCAACGATTCTCTCTTCTTAAACAACCTATATCCTCCACACTAAATCAGCATTTTATAGATTATCCAACCCCGAGCAATCTTAGTTATTGGTGGGGGTTCGGTCCGTTAGCTGGTATTTGTTTAGCCATTCAGATAGTGACTGGCGTTTTTTTAGCTATGCATCACACACCTCATGTGGATCTAGCTTTTAACAGCGTAGAACACGTTATGAGAGATGTTGAAGGGGGCTGGTTGCTCCGTTATATGCATGCTAATGGGGCAAGTATGTTTCTCATTGTGGTTCACCTTCATCTTTTTCGTGGTCTATATTATGCGAGTTATAGCAGTCCTAGGGAATTTGTTCGGTGTCTCGGAGTTGTCATATTCCTATTAATGATTGTGACAGCTTTTATAGGATACGTACCACCTTGGGGTCAGATGAGCTTTTGGGGAGCTACAGTAATTACAAGCTTAGCTAGCGCCATACCTGTAGTAGGAGATACCATAGTGACTTGGCTTTGGGGTGGTTTCTCCGTGGACAATGCCACCTTAAATCGTTTTTTTAGTCTTCATCATTTACTCCCCTTTCTTTTAGTAGGCGCCAGTCTTCTTCATCTGGCCGCATTGCATCAATATGGATCAAATAATCCATTGGGTGTACATTCAGAGATGGATAAAATTGCTTCTTACCCTTATTTTTATGTAAAGGATCTAGTAGGTCGGGTAGCTTCTGCTATCTTTTTTTCCATTTTGGTTTTTTATGCTCCTAATGTTTTGGGGCATCCCGACAATTATATACCTGCTAATCCGATGCCCACCCCGCCTCATATTGTGCCGGAATGGTATTTCCTACCGATCCATGCCATTCTTCGCAGTATACCTGACAAATCGGGAGGTGTAGCCGCAATAGCACCAGTTTCTATATCTCTGTTGGCTTTACCTTTTTTGAAAAGTATGTATGTGCGTAGTTCCAGTTTTCGACCGATTCACCAAGGAATATTTTGGTTGCTTTTGGCGGATCGCTTACTACTAGGTTGGATCGGATGTCAACCTGTGGAGGCACCATTTGTGACTATTGGACAAATTTCTTCTTTCTTTTTCTTCTTGTTCTTTGCCATAACGCCCATTCTGGGACGAGTTGGAAGAGGAATTCCAAATTCTTACACGGATGAGCCCTAGCCCTGCTGAACAATATTGCCACACCTGATCAGTGAAAAATTATGAGACCAATCATTTTTTCATTGACGAGTGACTATTACACCATTCATTTACAAGCTGAGGAATTGCATATTGCTTTTACGACGGTGCACTCATTCCCAATTGATTGGGGCTTACCTTACGTTAGCCTTTCCGTGCTTGTTGGATGGGTTGGATTATAGGCTGGCCTTCCTAGCTATCCGTGCTCACAGACAGGGATTGGCTTTTCACCCGTCAGTGGTAGGTTTCGGGTATCAATCGGGTACTGGTAGCCTTTGCAGGTCGTTCGAGCAGCGATATTGTTGTCCTCTCATTGGCGAGGCCTAACTCAGCCTTCTGCACTAACTCGTCTAGTATCACTCACCTAGTTCGCCTATTTCTTTATTACAACCCTACTCGTCGTATTCCAACCGGGCTCAGTCCACTCATGTCTCGTATTTTTTTTTTTCATTATTTATTAAAAACAGAAATGAAAAAGTGTCAAATTCTTGAGTAGTCTACTTCCCCTCAAATGAGGAATTCCCTTTAAGAAAGATTTTTTGACTCGTAAAGGATTTATTTGTCTATATATTGTATTGTTCCATTCGATCTTTTTTAGGTCCCTACTCACCTCGATGGTTATCCCATGATGTCCCTTGAAGCATATCCGCGATGGATAGGCTCCTGTAACCATCCATGCCATATTCGCTTGCCGAAATAGAATTTCTTTCTAAAAGAGGTGGAATGGCAAAAAAAAAACGTCTTTTTTACGATCTTCTCTAGATCTTCAGACCCTAGCGAAAGCGCCCAACGTACTCATACTGCTGTTCATCCTGGAAGTTTACTAACCGCTTCCCATAGGACCTCTAAGTAGAGTCAAGTTCCGATAAACATACGCATTCAAAGCTTCTTCAGGAGCTTGCACCCCCTCCGAAAAATGTGTTCATTGATAGGTTGTAAAGTAGAGACTAGGAAGGGTGTTAAGTCTAATCTTCTGTTTCTTTCTTTTATGGGTCTTTCTCGCCCGAGAACACTTAAGTCCTCCCTTTAATTGTCTTTTGTCTTTTGTTAGGGTTGAACGAACATACTCGATATGCCTGCATGTCGAGAGTTCGCTCCCTCTCTCCTCAGCTAAGGAAAGAGATAGATAGATAATTTATTTACTTCGCTATTTCCTGCGGATCTATCGTATCGTTACTTCTCTCTGATTGTGATTTCCCACGTGCCGTACTATACCGCTCAGGAAAACAAACAAGAACCAGGCTAGGCTACTCCTCTTCCCCTTTCAGAATCAACTTGTCTTTGCGCTTACCACTTCTTAAAACTTGCGAGCGAGTGTTGATCGCTCCTTTGCCTGGGCAAGATCTGACGACTCCTGCCCAAAGATGGCGGGTTACGAATTCAGATTAGCTACTGCCAAAGAGGCCAGGAACGAGCTTCCGCTTTATCTAAAGAAAAAACTTCTTCCTTTCTCTCTTCCTCAAAAGCGGATTCAGAGTGATCAGGCGAAGCCCCCCTTCTCGTTGGGTGACCGGCCCATTCTTAGACTTGGTGAACTCCTGTCGCGATGAATTAAACTCCGTTCCATGCCCCGCTGCTTGTCAATCACATCGGAAAGTCGTTGGGTCGGCGAAGACCTCTTTCGGCAAAGAATTAGACCACAAAGCCCCAACTAGGTACTACCACTTATAGGAGTCTTCTTTGCTAGTAGAATGCCTCCTACGAGAAGAAGGAAGTTGGTAAGAGGAGTTCTCCTCTAGAGTTCCTTCGTTCCAGTCGAAGATTCCAGTCCGCCAAAGATAAGAGAGAGATTTGATTGCCCAAGACCCTCATGCAGCTTCCCTCCTCTTTCTTCTAGGCTTTCGGTAAAATGTAGCAATGTACCGACGGGATGAAGTACCAAAGCGGGAAAGGCTACGCTCCTGGCTAACATACGGATACTGAACTTCATTACGCCGATAAAGCTAATAACATCTACCCCTCGTAAGGCCTCTTAAAGGCAGAACCAAAGAGAGTAGTGGGGGGAGAGGAGATGAGGAAGCCCTACCATCAGTGCGATTTCCCCGGAGAGAAGATGTTAGGGGTAAGAGAAGAGGAGTCAGCTAATAAGCAAAGTAAAATAAAGAAAGGGAAAATACAATCCAAGTAGAAGGAGACAAAGAAAGAAAGAATCAACATCAAATGAACATCGTCTCTCAGTGATTAGCGAGACCTGTTCCGACCGATAGATGAGTTCTAAAATTCTATTAGGGTAGGGCGAGCAGTCCCCACTAGATAGGCAGGGAGCAGCTCGACGATCAGTATCGGAGATGGAGCAAACTCCTCCCAGCACCCAACGGGCAAAAGAGGTGATGAGCTCCGTCTAGTGAAGGGAGAATCTTCTCTCAGGTCTTCATCTCATGGATGAGGGGGAAGCTAAACAAGCAAGAAAGAAAGTGTAGTCTATTTGACTGGTTGAATGAAAGATTCTCTCCTCGGAAAGAACCCATTCCAGTACCACTTCGAGTGCGAGTAGGGTAGGTCATCGGGCATACCGATCCCTTCATCGGATAGGCGGTAGAGAGAGGCAGGCATAAGAGGTAGGGTAGGTACACTCACTCAATTGAGGTGGGGAAGGGGCCTTGCTTTCTTTGTTTGCTTTGGAGCTTTAAGCGCGCTCCAAAGCCATGTCTTTGCTCTATACCAACCTCCTTTTTTATTCCCGACTGAAACAATATGGGAAATCCAGCATATCTGGATGTCCAGATTTCATATCTCAGCCATTTTTGTTGAAAATGACCACATCAGATCAATGAGTTTCACATGATACGGAACTGCATTTGGTGATCAATTGCCCGGGTCCACGCAGATGTTGAATCGAAAATCAAACATCTATAACAAATGTTTCATCCCTACCTATCCCAAAGCATGCTTCTAAGGCTCGAACTCGTCACTAAGTACGAGAGCTCTAAGGCAGGAGCTTTCCAGAGAGTTACTGTTACACAAGAATCTTTTTTAGATCTATAAAGAACTAATGGTTTGTGACCCCGCTAAACGTGGGATTTCCGCTTACGATAAGCCCCTAGCGCAAAATCCCTCAAAGGGGGAGGGTTCCGTAGGTCGTGCGACGGGCGATGGCTAATGCTCGGCTTGGTGCTGAGCTCTGACCGGTGCCTGCTCGGCTGCATGGCATTTAATTTACCCTGTTGGGGGCCTTACTAGACTCCTTAAGGGGGGAAGTAAGAGGAAGATAGATCAGATGATCTTTCAGCGGTCCCCGGCCTAAGGGCCTGGTGCCCGGCTGTGCTTTTCTTAATACTGCCGTGCTGACTGTTTCGCGCCTAACCCTATTTGGCTTGGTAGTTCCCCGTCGGTTCTGTACAAACCAGGTTGACGACCTTACAAACCCCCTAAAAGACCCAATCCCCCTACGAGTGCAGGTGTATTCATCAGTACTAATAGTAGCTAATTCAAAGGCGGAAAGGGATCTGTTCGAACCAAAACCGAGACCGGAATTCGCACTTCAATCGTATCGAACCAAGTCAGGCTATTTTTTGCTTGTTCTCTCGAATTTACGGAGTAAGACAGCGAATGATCAAAAAGATCAATTATGGTCATTCCATAATGGACTCCTTTGAAAAGCATTGGCGCACGTGTAAACGAGGTGCTCTACCTAACTGAGCTATAGCCCTTGTCATAACTATTTTAACATAGAGACAATTTCTTGTCAAGAAGGGTATCCCATAATACCGCACGATAACTCCATTTACTGGTAAAAGATTGGTATTGCTTAGAAAGCCTATTTTACCTATAATCACAATCACACGAAGTGATGGAGACTTTTTTTGGTGATAAATGGCCTACTTAACTCAGTGGTTAGAGTATTGCTTTCATACGGCGGGAGTCATTGGTTCAAATCCAATAGTAGGTAGAACTTATTAGATACCGGATTCAATGGTATCTAATAAGTTTTTCTACCCATCCTCCCTTTTTCGTTCTATCATCAGATTAGACTGAATTGTGTTCAATTTGTGGAATCAAAATGTAAAATTGTTTAGTTTTTAATAATAATAAAGAATTCTTTTGATTCAGTTTTTTTTTCTTATATATACTAATCATTTGCGTGATTAGTTTTATTAGCTTTACCATTCAAGTGAGGTTATCTCATCTTGAGGTAGACCAACAACGGTTTAAATCTTAGTCCGGTCACAGGGTTGATAGCCTTGTGATCAGATAGGTATAAAGACATTACTGTCAATATACCGAATATCTTCCGGATATAAGACTAAAGGCGTTGCTGAGGAAGGAAAAGAAAAAAACAAAAAATTCTCATTCCCCTTTCAGTTCAAACTTTTTGTTTTTTTCAAAAATCTGCCTGGTTGATTCCGAGAAGGAAGAGGTAGTGAACCCAGTATAAGACCCACCTAAGCAGCCAGTTTGTGCTAAGTCCGTCTGCAATTTGGAGGCACAGTCGGAGTTCTCCAAGGACTCGGAGTGTATGATGAAGGATTCGGACGCAGGGCCAAATCCTCTGATTCCTTTACAACATGAATCCGAATCACAGCATTTGGCATTGCATTGCAGGTGGTACGGGAATCGAACTCAGAAGCTTCAGTGCAAGCCTTTCATGCAAGTCGGCTATCGTCTCCATGTATGAGTTTGCAATTCCAGGGCCGAAGGTGGCTGATATGGAAACGGAAGAAGCTATCAACCTGGGCAAGATCCCTTATCTATTTGATGGGGTTCAATTTTTTGACGAAAGACTGAATGAATGTATAAGTCTACCCGCTGAATTCGAAGCAAGATTCCAGTAATTTTGGAATATCGAATTGTGTACCTCTACTCGTGAGATCATCAATTGAGAAAAATCCTTTTTTTATGGCAGGGGGGACCCCCTTTTATTCATTCCAATGAATGATCTCGATCTTTTGCTTCGAAAAGCTCTGTGGAGCTTTGATTTCGATCAGACAGCACTAAATGAAATCTTGCGGAGTTTGTGTAAAGACCGGCACGAATCTTCTTTCTATTCCGGACTTTAAAAAAAAAAAGCAGATGCTTTTAATCAGCAGCAACACAATGCCGCTATTGAAATGAATCGGCGAAACCAAGACTTATATTATATGGCGATTAGAAGACCGAATTCGAGAACGTCGAATAATAAAACCAATTTCTCTTTAATTAAATCCAGAAGCGCGGGATAGAAGTTAATAGATATGATTCCGAGCTACTCTATACGTGGGATGACGAAGACTAAGGTATTATATTATATAGAAGAGAGAGAACGAAAACGCACCCTCAACCATTTTTTTCTATAGACAAAGCCACTTCTTAAGACATTACCGTACTGTAAACCATTCAAAAACCGTACCGTAAACCATTATTTTCTTACATTCCCCTCCACCTCAATTCCTTTTCTTTCTATATACGCTCTTTCTCGCTGAGAAAGGACAGAGGGTGGCTTTCGGGCGGGCTCGCTCAGTGACATGTAAAAAGATATGGAATTTCCGACCAAGCAAATGACTACCATACATAGTGGGAAGCGGCACTTGCAGACCTGAAGCTAGAGGAACTACTGCTTACGCTGGTAAATGGTTGGCAATCTATCATTCGACGCGCTCTCTCTTAAGCTGTATGAAACCTGATAGCCTCTACTAGGCCCTACCCTATTTCAACAATAACTCTTATTAACAGACCTTAGACACTCCTCAATCCATATAAAAAACAAAAACAACCTCAAGGAAATGATCGCGGTAAGGGCTGATTACGATTGAAAATACACACTATTTTAGCTTAAGCTTACCAGTAGTCTATATAGGCAGCAGAGGAAGTACAACGAGTACGGTATGAAATAGGTTGGCAAAGAACAGAGTAGTTTGAAGGGCCCGACAGAACTCTTTCTTTCCCGGAAGCCTATCCCTCTTTTGATGTATGATACCAGTCGAGTACAAAAACGTAGCAACAATCGCGTGGTTTTGGCCTTTTAGGTCGTTGTCGTTTCCCTTCATCGAAAAAAGATGTATGTTTCCCGCTGCCATCTCCGGTGGATGCAGCATATCTAGGACTTTTTGACAAAAGAAAAGCAGGATCGCGATCGCTACGCCCCTTTTCGATGCAATCTCTTCCGAAAGAGGGGCATCTTCGATGAGAAGTCGAAAGTAGGAAATGCTGTTGAAAGACCTCGTGTGCGTGGCTAGCTGAACTATTGATCCTTCCTATAGAGTAGCAGATTCTCTAAGACATTTGTCATGAGACAGACGCTTCTAAGGAAATGAATCTTAGCCTTCCTTCTTCTTCGATAGCATCAATGAAATGGCACTATTGGAAAAGATGGTCGAATAATCGGCTTCTTGCACTGCACAACCAAGTCTGTCACAACCCCGTCAAAGAGGGCATTCGATGCATCAATGCCATTCGTACCAGTTTTTGCTAACAGAGGATTTGCGGCATCAATGCACCTACTCCTCTCTGCATCAATCCGATTTCGCCCTTTAATAGTCCCCCCAGGAAACTCCGATTCTCTAGCATGACGAGCAGCGAAAAAGGCGAAAACAGTAAGAGCTCCTTTTGTGGCAGTCAAAATCGTGGGTATCTTTACTATTGATTCAATTGCGACAAGAGCTTATTCGATAGCATCCTCTTCTGGGCATCTAGATCGATTCCTAAGACCCTCTTTTGTGCTACGTCCTACTCCTACTGCAGATAGATGCTGACCCGCTTGACTGCTTGACTTTGGATTTAGTGGGGTAAACTCCTCCATTTAGCAATGGAGTTGTTTCACTCCTGATCCCTGCCAGGAGGGAGATGCGGTCAAGGCAGGAAGAAGAGAAAATATCATTTTCTTCCGATCCGACAATAAGGCCAGCTCAGTAGATGGGTTATATTCCCGATCCACTCATCTTCAAACAGGGGTTCATCATCCTTCTGGATGCACCGCACTCCAAAGCGGAAATTAGAGAAGGGTCAGAACTGGCCAAGATACATAATCCATAATATGGGGAGATCCACTCGACGAGCAAGAGTGAAGTGGCCACCAAAGTTGGCTTCATTCGACGGCCTTCACGAAAGAAAATGCAACCGGACTATTCGTTTCGCAGGGTTAGTTAGTATTAGTATTACACTTTAGTATGATAAAGCGGGGGACAAAGCGTTCCTTATATACACTCTTTGACGTTTGTTGGCGATCAGAAAAAAGGGGGCATTCTTCCTTTTTGGAAAGCGGATAGGGATCGGGTGAACTGTCCACTTCTACTTCTCTCCCGGAATAAGTGTGCTTTCGAAGTTCCCTCCTACTACACTTTCTATAGCAGACCCTCTTCATGGCCTTATTTTAAGCCCTGAACCCAGCTGTGCAATAAAAAACCAAACTATTCCAACCCTTCAAGAGCTAAGCTACTAGACGAAAATAGTTTCTAGCGTCTCGTATGGGACATATCTAGTCTTTCCCCGAATAGAGTACTTCATTCTTACTTTCTCATAGCAGGAAAAGAAGGAAGAGAATTTGCAAAAGGCCCCTTATTAGTAATAGTAACCGAATCGAATCCGCTCAAGTTGAAGAAGCTCTTGCCCCTCAATGTAAATGGCGGTGTAAGCGCAGTTGGAGGAAGGGGAGACGAAATGAGTGATGGTTAAATGATTCTAGTTTTTCCTATCATAATAAGGAGGCAGGAAAGAAAGGGAAAGGTAAGGTTCGGAGCGGAAAGGAAGACTGGATCAGCCAACTACTTAGAATACGATAGCACCATCGGAAACTGATGAAATCAGCTCTTCTTTGCACAGCTACCGACAGATGTAATATCATACCCGTGTGAAAGCTCAATCTAGCCAAGCGGGAGTCCACCAATCTTTCTTCTGTAACAGCTTTTGCTCTAGCTGAAAAAGAGCTTGTTCTTTTCTTTGCGGGTATTCATTCTTTTCTTGGAGATATTCTACCTAGACAGCTGTCCCAGCAAATTTCGATTCAAGTGGAAGCAATGTCCGCTAAAAGGAGTCGTGATCGACTATATGATAGGCGATAGCAGATAGCACCACTTTTCCATTCCTAAAAGCCTATTCTAATTACTTCTCTTGCAGTTCGGGAATAAAATGCATAGAATCCGATCCGGTAAAGTAAATAAGTGGACTGGTCGAGAAGTAAGTTACGGATTAGCTGATCTAGGGGCTCGAGGAAAATGCTTTCATTTAGGAAGGATCCGGCTAAAAAGAACCTACTATATCTGCTTTACCTGCTAACGAACCCCCAATGGCAGACATCTTTCGGGATACGGGTCAGTCAACCTGAGTGCCACCTGTCCGTGAGTAAGGATCGATGCCGTATGGAATACTATAACGACTGACTGCCTATCAGGTACTGTCATTCATAACATGCTTATCTGTCGCTGGTTCAAATCCAGCCCGGTTGCGAGCGGAGCATCTGGAGTTTGATTTTAGCTCTTTCTTTTTGATTGCCGCAATCGCTATAATCCTGGTTCCTTTTGTTTTTCTATTGGACAACATTTGACTCAGCAGGAGCAGCACCAGAATCTATTTTTTCTGGTTTAAGATATGCCTATGCTAGTTTCCTTGCCTCAAAAATCCCCGGCGGGCGGGACAATACGAACTCTTCTTCGACGATGGATATGGATAAGACTGACGATAGCAAAAGAGATATCTCACATAGGGATGAGTCAGGTCACACCAGGAGATCTTCAGCAGTCCCCTTTCTTTTTGGGAAGGAGATATCATCATCTTTATAATTATATAATAATTGGAATTGATGCGGGAGTTGAAACCGTTGACTGCTTCTAAGGGCTGAGACTATCCACCCGAAGCTTCTATGGAAGGAGTAGGCTTGACTAAACAATACTCTCCTCGGTTTGCTGCTTCCTTAGATGGATAGGGCTTACTACAGTTATAGTGAGTGCTTGCTATCCTTTGCTTGAGCGTTGACTGCTTGACCTTCCCCGAGAAAGAAAAACTACTATTCCTGACAACTGTTATATATTGCTATGTACTAATTACCCTTTGCTTCAATAGCGGAGTACTCTTTTTTTTCCCTCCTATTACAACGCTCGAGCCCGTTTCCTTGCTAGCGATAGTAGGCTTGCCAGTACAGTGAGTCCAACCGAGCAAAAATCTTAACGACATGACTCCGCGCCTTTAATAATAATTCCTGCCTGCATCCCCGAAAAAGGAAAGGCAGCAATGCTAACCAATGCCGAGATCGCTCCCTTCAGGAAAAGCACATCATAGCTATTCCCACCCAGGCCAACGAGAGCTAGAAAGACTACTTCATTTACCGAGAGAGTATACCTGGACCTTTTTTACGGGAGAGCGAGTAAGGGGAAGGCAGAAAGGATTGATTGATCGAGCGGAAGTTGGGCAATGAGTTTTGATGTATGCCGGTGTATATTCGTCCCATAAGCTGAACTGATAAGTCAGTGAAGTGATGGCGAACGAAGTGCCCAATCTTTGACTGAAATGAACATCCGAAGCAGGCAAGATCAGATAGGAGCCTGAGCACTGAAACCTATATCTATTCTATAAGAAAAGCCTTGGCTTAGCCATAACGAGATCAATCACTCAGTCTTCGCCACAGAAGATGCCTCTAAGCTGGAGCTTGAAACACCGGTCGAGCAAACTGCAACCATGGAGATGCAGGTTGAGCAGGCTCCTCCTGAAACAGTACCGGTCGAACCCAGACGCTACCGGGATTTCTGATGTTCCTGACTCGGTGAATCCGGCGCCACCGACGATGCCGCCCGTTTTCATTTCGTGGAAGTCCCAGCAAACTACGGCTTTGAAGCGCGTCAAAATGCCCTCCCGTTTGCGGTTCCTTACTCAGGAAGCATACCCTTCCATATAGAAAGCACGTCGTGGAATTGCTTGACCTATGCATGTTTTTTCTCCTATCCTCCTATACCACACATCCACAGACTCCGAAGTTCATCCAGAAACATCCATCCAGTCGAGAAGGTATCCGTGGTCCCGCCCTTTCTCCATGCTTCAGGCATCTCGTTAGTTCATGCCCCTCCACATCAGAACTACTATCTAGCCACCAACCCAAGCATTTCGTTGCATTTTCTAAACAGTGTCCGTCCAACCAGTCCGGTTTCATTCTCTAGGCGACCACCTAACCCATAGATAGTCTTCAGATCCCCTTTTGTCTTTTAGAAGTTCCCCTTACTATATGGGGGGCCCCCGTAGGGGAACTGATGAATCGGCTGAAGGGAGGCTTGGAAGACAGGTAAAGATAGACGAGACGGTTTGTCCTTCAGAAAAGTATCCCGCTGTGCATACTCTGTGTGAACATGGCCCCTCGGACAGAGAACATGGACGATGTGTCAAGGTTTCACGGTCCGGTGTTCAGTGTCCTTGAAGAAAGGGAAGAACAGCGATGTCAAGTTCCGTTGTTCCTTCCTTCCTTTCTTTCTGTATGCCATGATCCAAAGGTCTGAGGCCCAAGGGCCTGCGGCATGGGTCTGAGAAATGGGACAACAACAAAAGACAAAAGATCCCCTACGGGGGCCCCCGGTCCGGAATCTCTCCTTGAGGCCTGCCGGCATGTGAGAGCGAAGGCAACAGCCCATTGGATTTGGCTTCCTATTCCTAAGTGTCACATTCGGGGAAGGCTTGGGACACATACCCAGGTGGATTTCATGGTCTTCTATCTGTGGAACCCGGGCGTTTTTGCCCATGGCTTTGATTCAACGGGTACTCTGAAGAGGGGACACACTTTCCATTTTCCGTCTTTTCCGACCGGGGGCCGGGTTGCTTCATCGAGTGGGGAACTAGACTATGGGGAATCCAAATGCTTTTTTCGCTTGGGTAAATATTCTTCCAAAATGCACGGAAGGCACGAAGTCGCGAGACCAAACGAGTTGAAGACTTGGAGCGTCAGAGCTACGCGAAAGCTAGAGAGGGGGAATGTGTCGCATATCGCATTTCGGTTCACCCTAATCCGCTGCTCAGCTCTGACAGAAGGAGTTTTGAAATGAAAGAAAACTTGAGTGTCCGGTGTTCTTGTTGAGTTCATAGCCGCTGTTAGAGTGAGAGTGATCGTAGCAGCTGCACAAGTCACTGCTGTTGTCGCGGGATCAGTTGTTTGAAAGGCCTGACGAATGGGAGTGATGGCATAGAGCTTGTGCTGTTCAAGTTGCCGCTTCTAGTGCTTTCGTGTTTTCGGAATAGAGGGATTTCCTAGTGGAATATTGGAAGGAGCAACATCAGATGACCGAAAAAGAATTCCCACAGGGGAGGGCTAGTACTTTAGACTATTATTCCAATGCTGACATGTCAAATACAAATTTGTTCCTGGTTACTATAGAAAGCTTTCATCGTGTGACCACACCCCTTTCTAGGCGGGAACAGAGAGGCGCAGCCCGAAAGACAGGTAAACATGCCGGAATCCACTCTTCAGACCTTGATAAAAGCCAAATCAATCCTGAGGATGGGCGTTCTCCCTGTCTTTGAAGTCGTGCACAGGACCAGGAAGATCGAGAAAGCGCTCCGCTTCGCCGTTTGACCGCAAAGCGGCTAAAGCCTTCGTACACATCTCCCCAGAAAGGATGAAAACATGGTTTCCTTTTCTTTCACTTGCCTATCGGGACACCTGAAAGGGGGCCCCCTCTGGCCTTTGGGGAACTAGAAATTGGCCCCCCGTTTGAAAGTGGATCTTGATTCTTTTGCTTATCTAATATTATAGATACTAGATAGAAGTAGGTAGACTGAACACCCGGGGCCGGGTTGCCCTGGGTTTAGTTAGCCTGCTTCCTCTCTGTTCAAGGAGCGCTTATTCCCACAGCTTCTTCGAGAGCAACTTATTCTTGTGCTACAGTACAGAACAAGGCATTCGAGAAAAGGCATGAAGAATCCTAGCCTTTAGTTCACTTGCAAGAGAGAGTGAGAGTGCCATTATACAACGTCCTTACTTTCAAAGATGCGAAAAATAGCCTAGTAAAGTAGCCATATTCACAAGGAGCTGATTAAATAAATGCATAGACCGATGGCATAAAATGAGTTAGATTTCCTGTGCTAGCAAGAAGCAATTGAGAAGAATGCCCCTTCGGGTAGCTCATCAGGATGAAAGAAGCAGCCGTAGCATGAAAGATGTAGAGTAGGATGAAGGAAGCAGAAGTGATAGGCCTGGAAGCACTAATGCTATTGTAGCAGCTTCTTAGCCTCCATTAACTTCTTTCAGTCCTCCATTCACTCATTGGAAATGTGTAAAACCATACACTCATCTCATACCATATACAGAATCTAGGGCTAAGTTCCAATCTTTCCTATTCTTGTTACTACACATGAAATGAAGGAATTGAATCAATAGGAGAATAAGCCTTTAAAAAAACTAAAAAGTTAGAAATATCTGATTCAAGCTTCAGTTACAGATCACCTAGCATTGCAAGCTACCTTTCTGGTAGAGAGATGGAGAGGCCACATTATACCCACTGAGACAGAAATCGTAGGCAAAGGTTTGAGTACTTCCGGGCGAGACGCTTCAGCATTTCGCCCCATGCATCGGGAGTAAGGGGAGTAAGAAATCCATTACATTAGTATAGTATATACTTAGGCTTTCGTCCTGATGATATGCATACTGATCTAGTACTTGGCATAGTAAGCATTTTACCTAGTTTTGGTATCTTTTATTTGGTTTTGTAACCCAGAAAAAAGAAACAAGCTGACGCACTCCGGCTTGAAATTGAAAGCTTATGGATTCGATTCCTGGCGTCGAGCTCCTGACGGATCAAGGGCGGAGAGTGTGATAACTCTCGCACTTTCAGATCGCGAAGTGTGTTTTCGTGAGAAGATTGTGTGACGAGGCGACACTCAGGTTTGAGGGAAAGACGTAACAGTCTAACTCTCAGATTTTGTGTGTTAACCTCGCTTAACTTTTAGTTCCTCCTAAGGTTAGAACTTATGTTCTAGCTATGGATTTTCAGTCGTTAAGACTTGTTCAACAAGTGCCAACCATTAACACTACTAGCTAGTGTTATCGAGGCGAGGTGCTGTGGGCAAAGTCCCGCAGTACGGCAGAGGGTTCTGGAAGACCCTCACCTAGTGAGATTGATTCTGAAAAGAGTCATTCTCGCTAGTTCTTGATGGCTTAACGAAGGATATTGCATAGCAGTTCATCTGTTTGTGAAAACGATCTTTAGGTTAAAGCGCGGATCACTATTACTGTTCCTAACTGCTTTGTAGCAGTGTGTGTCCTATCTGAAAAGATATGGATCTGGAAAGTCATGTGAGAGCGCTCTCCTATTTTCGTTTCCTTAACTAGATCTGGACTGCCGCGAATCATACCTTCATTTCACCAGCAATTAAGTTTGAGGGGAGATGACAGGGCTGGCTTATTAGCAAAAATTTGGCTTGTCATCATTCTTTATCTACCAGATAAGTTCTTGTAGGTAAGAGGGTGACCAGTAAGATGTTTAGGTCAGTGGTGCTTCGATCAGTGATCTGGATAGTGTGGGTTCTCTTATAGTGAGTGAGAGATAACTCTCTTCTCTCACTGTTTGAGGAACGCACCTCCGTCATTGATAGGGTGCCTATGTTTCAAGGCTTGAACTGGGTCCAATCTTGGAAAGCTTACGCTTTCCAAGATTGGTCGTAAGATTGAAGAAGACGGAAAGATAAGGTTGCTTATTATTAGCTTAGCAGCTTTATTTTGGTCGCTTTTCGCGCCATCATGTCATTTATTGATATGGAGGGCGTATTAGCAGGTGTACCTTGGGCCTAAGGCTCCGGAGATACACTGTTATTAGGTGATGATATTATCATTACCGACAGAAGGTGGCATTGGTTTGTCCCTTTCCTCTAAACCGTTGGGTTCGGAGGCGGGGTACCGCTTAACCCGTGTCGGAAGGGTCGGCTGATCTGGTTTATATGCCAGCAGCTTGTTCCTAAAGATATTCGTTCTGTTCTTGAGGAGTGTTATTTCTCCGAAGGAGCAGTGCGACTGTAAGGAGTGCACACAGCTCCGGGGATGGATGGTGTAGTGGTTAGCTTATGCCTACTAGTATTTCTGTAGACTTTAGATCCAGAGGTTGCTCTGGAAGCACTATTGGACGTTCCCGTAGTTGCACGACATTGTTAGTTTGATCAAACTAACAATAGTTAGTGAGATTTAGTTTTAAATGAAGTGTCACGTTTGGGTTCGGAAGGTAGGTCTGAATTGGATTTCTGGTTGTTTCCAGCTCCAGATTTTACCAAGAAAGTTTGGCTTTCAGAGAACTCCTATCTTAGACTTTGAAACTGAAACTTAGATTAGTGGTTTGATTAACCACTTCTCTAGAGGTGAGAAATCACCTTAGTCATCAAGAGTATAAGACTATCGGCGTTTACTAATAAGGGGGTCTTGAAATGCAATGCCTGGTTGTACCCTCGGAAGGCATATTATATTTCACATAAGGCGCCTACGCACCGAACCGTAAGGAATAGAGTGATAGAACGCCTATTAGACAGGAATGGACCTAGGAACAAGTGTGGGATAGCCGTTATGCTACGCCACCCCAAGCAGCGGTCGGGGCGCCCATCGACATGGCGGGGCAGCCCTAAAACTAATAGGCCCGGACCAGTAAAATAGCGAGCACCGAAACGAAGTCGGGCGACTACTGGAGTCTAAAAAGAAGGAGGCTTACTCACCCACTCGGGGGTATTGAGTAGGAGCGCAGCAGAAGGAAGAACCAAGCCTTATAGTAAGTAGCACCTCCCCTATCGCTGACCGCTTTGCGACTTGCTTGATTGCGCCCACGGAAAGAATATTCCAAAGAAACCTTGTGTGGGGAATCAAAGGAAAATCCCCGCGCCCCCTTGCGGAACACGGGTTCGGGTTACTTCCTTCCTTTTTTTCTTTCAGTAGTTTTCCATTCCAGCTCGTAAACTCGCTCCTGCATCTTCAAACCTCTCCCTTCTTATTCCTTAGGATGATAAATATCCCACGATGAAAGAGCTTCAACCAATAAAGACGATTAGAGACGCTAACATAACAGGGTCAGAAGACATATCTTTAAGAACCAAGAACGGGATATTCGCATTAGCAGAAGGAGGAGAGCGAAGAGATGTTGAAAGCAGCTTTCCTTAACGAAGTCATCTATGTGACCAATGTACGCTTCAAAGAAAGCAAGAAGGGAATAATCAGGTATAGGTTCGAATCCTCGAGTCTATACTCAAATAGAAAGTCCCGACAAGGCAGAAGAAGCCTCGGAACCGGCCTTATATTATAGGGCCCGGGGCGAGAGAACCAAGCCTCAACTAAGAGCACATTCAAGTCGGGAGAACCCAAACCCCGGGACCAGAAGCAGGTCCGAGAGAAGAAGCCCCGAGGTATGACACCTCGGAATACTCGGGAGAAGAAACCAGCCTTGGCCACGAGGAATCACCTGGGTCAAGAGAGCAAGAAGTCCCAGAGGAAACCCCAAAGGGAAACGAGATGTTAAAACAACCGAGCGCCATGGGAATGGGACGATGTGTTCCACCAAGCTCCCGAGGTATTGTCTGCTAAACGGACACGAGGACTCGACGATATTCCGAGTCAAGACATCTCGAGGAAAACCCGCTAGCTGTCACCCACTCACACCAGACAAGGCGACAGCCTGACAGTCCCAGGCGCTGCAGGCATGCCCGACAAGGCGAAAAAAAGGCTGTAAAGCAACCGCCCACTGTACATGGGGCAGAGTGTAAAATGGGGAAAAGGAACTAACGGGTAAACGGATACAAATGAATGTAAATCCGACCCGATAACGCCTCCTTTAAGAAAGGAGAGAACAATGTAAACCCTAAGTTTATATTAGTGGGACTTAAGGAGTTTTCTCCACTCCTCCGCTGTTCACCTTCCTCCTTGCCTCCTCTTCCTTTTCCGACGATACTCCGACGAGCGTGAGAGAGAGAGAGAGTCACGGTCAACTCCCGTCTATGGAGTTGAGAGATTCCGGCGAGCCACCGAGCCGACGGAAGGGGAGACGCCCAAAACAAAACGTCCGATCCGCTAGCGTAGCAGCAACTCCCATCGACGAGGAGTATAGCCGCTGCGCTTTCGAATCCAATTTGGTATCAGAGCGCTGATCCCTGGTCTATGGTCTCAACGAAGAATACCAACATAGCTATTGGTGAACCGTTCATCTCCTTGGACGAACCTGCCCAGAGGAGAGAAGAACCAACAACAATGTCCAACGAGGAAGGGTCTGTGTCCGATTTGGCCACCCAAGTCGCCCTCCTCCAAAAACAAATACGATGGTGGAGCTAGTCAGTCGCCTCACCACTGGTCCCCAAACCTCGCGAGGCGCCCCCTTCCAAGGACATGCGAGGTCGAGCGAACTCCGTTGGGCGGATCATGATTGAAGAGGGATAAACTCCGATATAACATTTTTAGTGAAAAGATAGCGACTTTTCGGAGTTTGGCGACAGAGGCGTGTTCCAAAGCAAAGGGGCGATAGCCTTCCTTTTTCGGGTCCTCCCTCGGCCTGGCTACCAGGGTCACTCAGCAAATCCTCGATACCACGGGTATGTGCATGGGATAGTCTTTCATTCCCGCTTGCTCCCGAGTATAGGCCCTGTGCGCACCGTGAAGCCCCTTGATGCTAGAATTATCCGATCGATGGCTGTAAGCTTTCTGTCAGAAATCTATGATAAATGAGTTTTGATGAACAAGAGCGCCTAATACTCTGAAAGAGAGCGAAGGGCTTCCTCTCCTCGAGTGCATATCAGATAATGAGTTACTTATTGTTTTGTTGGATGTTGACCTGGCCAAGCGAACCAATTTAATCCCTGTAGAGGGAAAGATCAAGGACATTTACTCCTACCTCCTAGAAGAGCTAGAGCAGTTCTTGCAAACTAACTTGGATCCTACTATCTCAACGATCGTTTGCTCTCGCCTCACTCGTAAGCTAGTCAAAGCGATCTTTATGCCTCTTATCTATGGTCAGACTGTGATTAGCATTTAGAGAGATATTCATATTCATTCAGCTCTCTCTTCCTTACTAACCCCAAAGGAATGCTACAGAGTAGCCTCTCTCTGCTTTCAGTTCTGGAGCCAGAGATATCCTTTCCTTTCATGGCAAACCTGATGAAGTTGATCAGCCATATAGGTATAGGATGGTTCTCATCAGCCTTGAATAGACCCTTATATTATAGCCCATGGAGTCAAATTCTTCGCGGATCAGCTGCTTGAACCGATCCCAAGTGACTCCCTCTCCCTCGTTCCGAAGGTGGGCATTCCACCAAGTCAAGGCATGGTGGGTGAGTTTCAGCCGAGCGAAAGTAACCTTCTCTGTCACATCAAACCGTAGAGACCAAAGTAAGTCTCTAACTGGTCAAGCCATGCTTCCAGCTTCTCGGCATCGAGACTCCCATTGTAGTAGTAGGGAGGGAGTTCGATCTTAGCCTCCACCTTGAACGGTCTTGGCTTCTCTCTGGTGGAACGAAGACACACTCTGTCTTCGTTTTCCTCCCTTCTTCCGGAGTTGCTTCCGGCCTCTGCCGGCGGCTGGTTTTCTCCCTTATTTCAGTAGGGCGGTCGTCTTCGCGAGGCGCCCCCTCGACATTCCCTATTCCCCGAAAGGCTATGAACTAAGGAGCTCTTAGTCAAGTGCTACTGTAAGAATGGTGTCGGCTTTGGCTAGGGCTAGGTAAGACCCCTTCCTAGTGCTAATCTAATCACATTTCTTTCGCTCTTTCTGGCTTAGCCTAGTCCGTGAGAAAAGACTGTCGATTTTTCAATTCATTTCGATTTAACTTATCAAGGTAAGAATTAATAAGTAAATTGCCTTGGGTGAGCTCCTCCTACTGATCTTACTCCAAGAGATTCGACGATCACCGGAGAGAAAGCCTAGTCACAGGAGCTTCAACAAAAGAATTACCCGAGGCTATCCTAGTTCCAGTTTCGCTAACACGAGGAAAGTATGTCTTTTTGGCATCAATCCCATTCGTACCATCTCAACCTCCTGCTCTTCACCCAAGGAATGCTGACAGAAGCCCATATCTAACTGCTCGGAAATCGCAAGACCTTGTTTGTCCTCTAAATAAAGAAAGACCTGTGCCTCGTTTGCTTCCGAAAAGCGTCTTCTTCTTCTGAATTGGAAGAAGAAGAAAAGACGCTTTTCAAAATGCGGTAAATAGGAGTTACAGGAACGAAGTCAAGTCAGTCACTCTACTGATGTTGTAGAGCCACCCCCAAGGTCATTAGCTCCTAAAGTCAAAGTCAACATACAAGCAAGGGGCTAGCGCGCAACGGATTTCTTGCTGCATCTGTTTTCTTGCTCCAATCCGACCAAATCAAATGTAGTGACTCTACCCATCATTAAGTCTGTCGGCAATTGTCTTACCAACCGAGCTTCACACAGGTCGTCACACTTATAGGTCCAGGTGGTCATGTTAGGATCCAACGCATCTCAAATATACGTTGGCTACAAACACACCTGTGAAAAGCAATCCTCTCTAGTGTTGTGTTCTCCTGAAGGACTCTGGTGCCAAAGGACACAAATTCCTACATAAGGAAATTTTTTTATTGCTTTCCAAGTTGGAGCCCACCTGATCCCCCTGGTAGATTGGGATGGTGGGGATCGGATCCAAGAAGTATAAGAAGCCACAAGTGATCGGAACCTCAGTTTCCAATCACTGATTACCTCCCATACCTGATCGATCGGTACAGTCAAAAGATCGATTATTGAATTCAGACTTGACTTAGTCAATCTCTTAGAAAGCATAAGAACTTTCTCTCTTGAGAACCAAGTCAAGTATAACTGTACCAACCTCTCAGACCGGCTATTTAGAATCCTTCTATGATAAGCCGGAATGATACGAGGCGAATCTTGTTAAAGAAACTTTTCCGTTAGGATATTATCGAAGACAGAAATACTGTCTAATATTATCCAATCATGAGGGTATCAACCCCATGATCGGACTGAGATATAAAGACAGTACTAGAACTACTTTAAGGTGGTTAACCACTTGATAAGTATGGATTAACGTGTTAGTCACGCAAATGACTAAAACATTAATTATTCAAGTACTATAAGGCCACATTGCTGTAACCTTATGATACCCAAATAGCAATCAATGATTGCCTCTTCCACACTAATCACCCTTTAACTTAGTACCTCTCCTACATGCTAACTATGAGAGATTTTAAATTAACATATAGAAGAGTTCATTATACATTAACTGTGTGTTAGGAGCTAGTATATAATTAAGACTATAGCATAAGCTATGTCTCACTAAGAGGGGGGTAGAGATATCTAACTATAATAAGAGTTATCTTATTATTAGAATTAGGTACTCCAGAAAGCAGGAGTACTGAGTATCTCAGCAATCCGCGGAGATGGAAGTGTTCCAACACTTTCAGCTAGTAAGGTGATTACAATCATCTTACTAGTTCTGGATGGGGTTACTAAGGAATAACGCATTGTACCTACCTGTTTGTGAAGCAGGTATGCTATTCCTGTTTCCCTTACCCGGAAGGGCTATCTTAAATAGTTTTAATTATTATGTTGTTTCAATAGTTTTAATTATTATGTTGTTTCCAACATAATAATTAAAACTATTTAAGATATTACTTAGATTTGTTAATCCTTGATTCTACTTAAGTGTAGTTTTAAGATTGACAAATCGGTATTTGCCCTTCATTCATTGTATACTGGTACACCATAGTACACAATGGGTTCCCACCTGTAAGTTCCTTGCCTTCTCTTAGGAATATATAAGGTGATGGTGAATTAAATCACCTGAAGCCATGTATGTGAATAAGGGAGGTAGGTATAGGATTATGAAGCAGCCTATAATTTTATATATTCTAGACTTCTTCTTAATTCCAGAAAAGACTTCACAGGGCATGACCTTGATTCTTTCAAGGGTGCATTGGTTTATCTTACCACTAGGATATTTTGTCCTTAGTTAGTAATATAGCCATTTTGGAATGAAGGTTAAGGGAGGGGGAAAGAAGGTATAGCCATTGGAAGCTTTATAAGTTAACAATTATTTTGATCAATCGTTATATTAATGATTATCACACTATAACCATTAATAAACTAGATCTAATAAAATGTTAACTTATAAAGCGCATATAGAGCTTCTAGTTTGATTTGAGAGCTATTACCACAACAAGTGGTCTTTAGTCTTTCTGTCCAGGTTGCTCCAAGTATTATTCTAGGACTTTGCCTTAGTTCTAGATTAGGTAGAATATATTCTTATTTTTGATTTTTTGAATGAGAATATACTGTATATTATATACTAATATATTAACTAGGTAATTCCTTGGATATTATGCCTTCTAACCTCTTTCACGCTATCACACTTTGTGTGGTATGCAGCGTTTCAAGTATATCCAACAGATTTTCATCTGTATGGATAACCTTCGAGTGATTTAAGGTGCACTTATAGTTACATGTCAGTGATAGAATCAGATAGAAAGAAGAAATTCTAACTTATCTTGATTTTCTCATGATATGTCACTATATTATGCCTCTTTAATAACTCGGGATGGAAGATTCCAATTCTTCCGTCCTTTTCAATTATCCATTATGGATACTTGATTGGAGGTGAAGGGTTCTTAGTCTAACTGCAAGATTGAAAACCTTGCAGCAGATATAAGAAAACCCTTTTCAGGTATAAGATCTATTTTTATTTTCTCTTAGTTTTTGGCATCAATGCCGTTACTTCCTTCAGACTAGCCTGAGAGGCGGTGGTTTACCCTGTGGCGGATGTCAGCGGTTCGAGTCCGCTTATCTCCAGCCCGTGAACTTAGCTGATACTATGATATCACCCAATTCGGCAGAAAATACAGACAGTTATGGGTTCAATGCGAGAATTGTTATGGATTAAATTATAAAAAATTTTTTAGATCAAAAATGAATATTTGTGAACAATGTGGATATCATTTGAAAATGAGCAGTTCAGATAGAATCGAACTCTTGATTGATCCTGACACTTGGGAGCCTATGGATGAAGATATGGTCTCTATGGACCCTATTGAATTTCATTCAGAGGAAGAACCTTATAGGGATCGCATCGATTTTTATCAAATAAAAACAGGTTTAACTGAAGCTGTTCAAACAGGCATAGGTCAACTAAATAGTGTTTGCATAACAATTGGAGTTATGGATTTTCAGTTTATGGGAGGTAGTATGGGATCTGTAGTAGGTGAGAAAATTACCCGTTTGATCGAACATGCTACTAATAGATCTCTACCTATCATTATTGTGTGTGCTTCTGGAGGAGCACGCATACAAGAAGGGAGTTTAAGCTTGATGCAAATGGCTAAAATATCTTCTGCTTTATATGATTATCAATCAAATAAAAAGTTATTCTATATATCAATCCTTACATCTGCTACAACTGGCGGAGTTACAGCAAGTTTTGGTATGTTGGGAGATATCATTATTGCTGAACCTAATGCCTACATTGCATTTGCGGGAAAAAGAGTAATTGAACAAACATTGAAAAAGACAGTACCCGATGGTTTACAAGCAGCTGAGTATTCATTCCATAAGGGCTTATTCGACCCAATCGTACCGCGAAATCTTTTAAAAGGTGTTCTTAGTGAGTTATTTCAGCTACATGGTTTCTTTCCTTCTTTCCCGTTAATCTTGATTCAGAAAAAAAAAATCAAAATAGAGAATAAATCTCAAATAGCAAATATTAAAATCAGATATAGCAAATATAGATAGACTAAAATTGAAATCAAATCAAATAATTCAAATCAAATACAAATAATCAAACAACATCAAATAACAAATAAAAAGAAAAATATAGAATAGAAGTTTTTTCTATTTACAGAGAACCCTTGTTTTTCACTAGGAATCCCTTTTTCTTGGATCAGATTGGTTAGAGTCTCTAACTCATCTAACTCATAAGAAACTTTTTTCTATTTTTTCTTAAAAAAAGGAGTTTTTTGCTTTAAGGAAAAGATAGAAAGAATAGAAAGAAGATAAGGATGGTAGAAGAATAATAAAATTTATGAAAGAAGATTCTCATACCTTATAAATATTCATGTATTACATATTCATTAACTACATATTAACATTAATCTTATATATACATTAATTGTATAAATTTATTCTATATATTCTATTTCTATATTCTATTTCTCTATATATTTAGAATATAGAGAAATAGAATATAGAAATAGAATAATAATGAAAATAATGAAATAATAAAAATAAAATATATACAAAACAAAATATATATATAATAATGTAAATAATGTAAAGCATATGTATGATATGCTGATATGATGCATGATTTTTTTTTTCTAATTCTATTTCTATTTTAGAATTATGATAGTGATTCTGATAGAATCTTTTCCTCAATTGAAAATTTAAAGACAGGTTTCTCTCATGTTATGTAAAACTTTCAATTCTCATCAAAAAGATACATAGTTGTTTCTTTCCAGAAATGAAACAAAAGATGGATTCTCGTAAAATCCCGTGTCATATAGTCAAAATAGTCAAATATGAAAATTCGTTTCTATTTCAAAATCTCTATTTCAAAAGGGGAACGAAAAAGACAATATACAGATACAAGATGGGTAAAAGGGATCCTTCCCTTGGCTTTATCCAAGGTCTGAAACTAAGGAATAGAAAATGATCCATCCACCCCAAAGATCCATAAGTTAGCCTATGGCTCCAACAATAAATAATAGAATAGATGAGTTGTTTAGTCTTCGATCTTCTTTTTTTCTGTTTAGATTTTGTATATACTTGATTAGTATAAGATGTTCATTCTTTATTTTCTTTGGCCCAATCTTTTATTTTCAAATAAAAATGCACCTCCTCGAGAAAAGGTCCCATCCTTCAATTGAATGATTGGGTCGACCAGGCCAGATCATAAGTTCAATTGAATGATCGGGCATACCATACAGGCAGGTCAGGCCCGATCATGAGTGAATAGAAAATAGAAAACGTACATTGCTGTTCCAGCGGAAATACTTGGTTTAATTCTACCACTTCTACTAGGAGTAGCCTTTTTAGTGCTAGCTGAACGTAAAGTAATGGCTTTTGTGCAACGTCGAAAGGGTCCTGATGTAGTGGGATCGTTCGGATTGTTACAACCTCTAGCAGATGGTTCCAAATTGATTCTAAAAGAACCTATTTCACCAAGTAGTGCTAATTTCTCCCTTTTTAGGATGGCTCCAGTGGCTACATTTATGTTAAGTCTGGTCGCTCGGGCCGTTGTACCTTTTGATTATGGTATGGTATTGTCAGATCCGAACATAGGGCTACTTTATTTGTTTGCAATATCTTCGCTAGGTGTTTATGGAATTATTATAGCAGGTCGGTCTAGTAATTAGGGGGCGGCCGTTCGGTCGCCTATGATAGACGGACCAATAGGTCCAAAATAGGTTTGTGCCGCAGGTGTTGAACGATCTACTCTACACAGGTGTGGGCTGACAGGGTCATCAAACCCTTTTTCTTTCATTCATCAAGTAGGCGAACCCTCAGGTCCTTAGTAGCGTTAGCGTTGACAAAGAAAAAGAAGAACAGCCGGTGAAAAGACAGCTAACATTTGTTTGATTGAATATATAGGCCAGCTCTATCAGCATGCGAAAGAAAAAGGATTTTCCAAAAAAGAAAGGAAAAGGCGACGAAAGCCCACACTTTGGTGAGTATGGCGAAGTTAGCGGCTGTCCAAGGTCTCCTCGCCTACTTTAATAGTATAGTAGAACAAAGTAGGCGAGCGTGCTAATATTTTGCAGAGCGTCGGGGCGTAGCCTTCATTCTACTACGACGGTACGCAAAGTAACTTAGCTCGACGTTAAGAGAGTCAAGGGGAATACCCTACATAGAAGAACCGCTGTTCGCTTACTTTACTCAGGTATAACATAACCTTTCGCTCCCCGGGGCTTCGCACCACTGATAGACTACTCAAGATGAAATTAAAAAGGCCTTGTTTCAGTCAACTAAGTTGTTCCCCCTGCGAATCCGTAAATCTGAGGAGCATGCCGAAAAAAAAAGGATGGGACCTTATTTCCGTTCCGGAAAGAATTAAAGTACCTTACCCCCCATCATGGTGAACCTCTCCTTGTGATCGGGATGAGGTAGATGCCTCCCAGCCGGGGGGCGGATCGAATCGGAGTTTCCTTAGGTAGCCACCGACCTACAGTTATCCTTAAACTTCCGTGCTTGGTGGAGAAGAAGCGAACAAAGGTACGCTCGCTTGCTGTCTTGTTCTCTGCCGTGGACTGGGATCGCTCGCCAGCTAGGCCCTATAGAAGAAAGTTGGAGCAACTGTATGAGAGTATGAGAACATATTACCCATCTTCGGGGACAAGGGGCGAAACGACCTCTCGATCTACTTACTGCAGCCCAGGAGGGGCGTCGTCGTCTAGGCGTTCTCTGTTGCTCTTCTTTCCCCTACGCCTAGGACGTTGTCTGGACCAAGAGCCATAGTTAGTTGCTGTTTCCATTTGGTTGTTTTTTCTCGTTGTTGATACCGGCAAGACCCAGCCAGATGATGATGTCTGCTGGTTGGTAGTGAGAGGACTCTGAGTACCCGAAAAAAAAGTGGCGCTGGTGAAAAAACAATCATTTTCTTTAGTTTCTTGCTCTCCCTTAGCAGCGGGAAATGAGTCTATCTATCTGCCTAGCTTTGGTAGATTCCCCCCAACGCAATTCAAAAACGGAAATTCCATGAATCCCTGAGGTGGATAAGTCCGACGACTCAGCAGCAGTGCGGAATGGAGTTTCTCGTCCGGTGGATCTGATCGGGGGAAATACATACCAAAAGGTTCGAAGAAGGAAGGCGCAGTATAGTATATAACCAACTCACCCTTCTTTATAACCTATTTGAAGCGGCTGCATGCATAAGGGAAATGCACGTTTGTGATACCTTAGTCGGGATGCATAGGGAAGTCAACCTACGAGCACGGAAGAACGTGGGTACCACTGCCCCCAAAACAGTATGAGAGCCTTTCAGCTCGGCCCAACTACGGATATAGTGGAGCCAAAACTGGTTGGTGCTTTGCTTTTCCTGAATTCGGACATCATCTCATCAGTTCGTATATAGCGAGAAAGCGTACAACCTTTCTTCTTTTCCGGTTTGGAAACAAAACCATCCCGCTTTCTCCATGATCTTGATAAGAAGCTCCAGGAGTTTTTTTAACTACCTTCAGGAGGAATTGTTATGGTATCAGAAGAAGAAGTATAGGTGGATCAAGCCATATTATTTTAGGTGAACAAATTTGTCCATTCTACTACCATTATCCGGAGAAGGCATAATCGGGTGGAGGCCCTCAAGTATGATAGGGGTGAAAGGCGGGTGAACTAGAACTAGTCAAGAACGAGAGTCCGTAGTGCGCCCTACTTCAACTTCAATAAGGGAGAAAACCAGAGCAAAGGAAAAAAGAAAGGGCTACACGCCCCTTCATTCTTAGCTCGGGCAATAAATGAGTCATTTTCTATTGGGGAGGAAAACTCATTTGCTTCCAAAGATAGGGGGCGCAAGGACGTAGGGTTGTTTCATCAGGATCCGGTCCCTTCCACCTTCGATTCCGTAAGCTTCCAGGGTCATTAAGGAATGAACCAATATTTCCTAAGGCGGTCGAAAGCAAGCTACTGCTTTCCTCACCACTGAGTACTCCGAACTAGTCCTTGCAAAGCCCGCTTTTGTTCCCTTTTTTTCTTGATACCACTTTTTGAATCAATCCCCCACTTCTCTAGCTATCCTTCTGCTTTCTCTTGTGCTGGCCAGCCTTCTGAAGCTCTTTTTGACGAGTTTCAACGAGCATTGCCTCTCTATTCTATTAGGGAAAGATCAAGAAATGGCTTTGTTCAAGAGCAAACGAACAATTTCTAGAAACTCTCACGTATGAATGAGATCGAGAAGACCGGTAGCACGGCGGGAGAGTGGCTATTTCCTTTGTTGGTTGAAAATTATCCGGATCTCTCTCTGGAATCGAAACTAGAAGTCCCCCTTTTTCAGGATTCGGCAGAAGGACCATTTTAGCACCTTTTAAAGACCTTAGCGCCGTGGGTGTGTTGTGGCCAGCTAGTGGATAGTTTCACCTCTTATTTTTCCTTAACCCCCGCCCCCGAATTTCTTGCAAAGGAGTTATGCATCTTTTCCAATTCCTATTCAGCTTCCAATCCAAGACAAAATGTATTAGAAAGAACTATATTAAATTAAAAAAAAAAAAAGTGACTTCTGTTAGCTGAGTTCAAGAGGAACCTTCTTCAGATGAAGGTGTATTAATGCTGCTTTCCTAACTCACTAGCTTTTCAGCATTAAGATAATAAAGAAATTAATCTCTAGTCGCTCGTCTCCTTAGCTTGCCTCCACAATCTCCTATGCCCTAGCTCCTTCGGACCCTTGCTTTTGAGCTTGTGTACAATTGTCTTTATTGAATAGCCCGAGACTATAAAGCCCATACAAAGCCCAGTAATGCTGGAGTTGAATGCTGTAACCTAGTGTTGTTCTACAACCTGCTTGAATCCCTAGCTTCGCCCCTCATTAAAGAAAAGTAAAAGTAGTAGCGCTATTTGATCATGGAGAAGCCCTCTTTTAGTATCTCTTCTTGCTTCGCTCTTCTTGCCGTTATTCCAACGGTAGTTTTGGATAAAAAAAAGACCCCCTACAGTATTAGGCGCAAGCCCCTTCCGGCTCTATAGCAGTTGCTTCTCTCTAGCTGTCTGCCCTATCAAAGTCTCTTTCTTTCTGCTTTTAGGTTAGCCTAACTAGCTGCTTGAATAGCTGTTCTTCTAACTTGCTGTAACACTGCTTCCTAACTACCAGCTTTACTAGCAGCAAACAACGCTAATAGTTGCTTGAATAGGTGCCTTCTGACTCGATGTCGCTTATGACTGACAAGAGTAGTATAGTAGCATCACCCCCCCCAAAAAAAAAGTTGACCCTGTAGCGGAATGTTGGCTATATCCTTTTGCTCCGTATCCTACGGGTCGACTCGACATCCCGGAGCCCACTAAAATCTAGGCATTGATGACGAAGCAAGCTAGAGCGGAGCCAGTCCCAGCTCCTTAGTCAGCAGCGTATGTGGTAGTAGCAGCACATCCAGTAGCATCCCTGAACTTGGTTCCGTAACCACCGGCACAAGTAGCCGGATATGTATGGAAGATCCAAAGCTAGCACAACACAAGTAGATCCAGGTCCAGATTAAGTCGTGAATCCAGCTGCCCTTTCACTATTCACGGTCAAAGCTTCATCAGCAGAGCAGTTTTTTGTCTATTTCGCCGATCCAGTAGCAGCACTGGTCCATACAGAAGTGATCATCCGGCAGTAGATCCGGCGGGTGATTCGGGCGATCCGGTAGCGGGGGAGTAGATAACCCCACCAGTAGCGGCGGCTAATTTTTCACAAATTCAAACCCCCCTGCATCTCACCCATAAACACCGGCATCAAATCAAGCCTGCAGCATCTGAACCCGTCCCAGGTCAAGGTTGATTCCAAGGGCGGGGAAGGGCGGCAAAGGCCGTATTCTCAAAGCCCGTACCCGTACCCGGGAAGGCATCACCTATGCTAGAAGGCTTCAAAGTCCTCCTTACTAGCAGCCCAGATCTTTTTTGTGCTCGGATTGATGCCATCTCAGATGTCCATTCAAGTAGAAGGGCATATATTGAGGGCTGCCCCTGCCTTAGAGAAGGGAAGGGGCCTAGCGTGATGCCAATCCAATGAAGACAAGCCCAATAATGCAGCTAAGTGCCTACGGTATTAGAGACCCGCCTATATAATCCGTGGCAGCGAGAGACTAATTTCTAAAGTTTCTAATCATAAGGAAATCAAATCTGATAGCACTGGAGCAAAGAAAAGAGATACAACCCGGTCCCATCCCACTAGGGGGATGTTCATAAAGCGCTGGTCTTTGGAATTCCCCCTTTCTCAGGTATACCGTCTTATAGGTCTGTGTCCCCCGGACGTTGAAGAGGAAAGGTCCGTTCCAAAACTCACATATCACGTAGGCGAGCAGATAAACTGTTACCAGAGGCTGAAAGCTATGTCCGAATAGCTCTATTCAAGCCAAAGATCGCCATAAGACGATGAAGGGAAACTAAGATCATACTCCTTCCGCGGCATCGGTGGTTACCACTGCACTGAACGGGATGTTTTCTCCTAATCGTCGTATATATAGTTTATCTAGTGATCACTCATTTATTTGGCAGAAGCTTCGATCTGACGACTGTGGTCACTCTGGTAAAATGCTTTTTCTCTTCCTTCGGCTTCTTAGCCTTCGAAATTCATTCTAAGTTGTGACTGAAAGCGGATCACCAATCCAATCCCCAATAGAAACTTCTAGTGGATTGGGTCAAAGAGGAAGAATTCTCCAGGAAGAAAGGCCTTCTTCCATTAATTAATTAATATGCCAACCTCGATCCGGTCAAAACTACGAGACGGAATTGCGTACATAAAGAGCAAGTCGAGACAAAGGTGCTTCCCTATTCAAATAAAAGGGGTTCAGAAGCGGATAACAGATCTGACTTAGCGGAACATCGACCCGCTCCACTGTTGGCTTTGAGAAGATGCAATTCCAACTACTGTGCTTTCAAGTAAAGGCGAATTATAAGGTTCTATAGGCCTAGCCTACAAAGGAAAGGAGGAAAGACACTTGTCGTGGTCATTTATGTCATTATGATCACTTTGAACATGGGCTTGGTCCGATCTTTCGTATACGAGCTGTGAGTAGCTGTCTCGTCCGCTCGTGTGACTACGTATTTCTGTTTATAGGGTCTCTTCCTTTCCTTTGCCGTAGAAAATTTGGATAGATGCATTCCGATGGAGGGTTCCACGGAATTATTAAGAAAATGAATTATTTTCGCAAAGTTATCCATTCCTTCTGCAGTTTCTGGGAATTCGCATCTGATTCTTTCGGAGCCTCAATAGATCCATCAACATATCCAAGAAGTTCTTTTGCTGTTATGTGATTGGGCATATCTTATGCCCAATAAGAGTAATTTGATCCATCCAACAACTGTTCTCTGGTCCGGTTGTGACTACTTCCTGGAAGATATAAAATACCGATTCCGAGTTAGTCAGGTTCGGTCTTCTTTGGAAGTGTTATGATCGGGTCGGAGGATTGGGTCTTGACTGGAGGCCGCCTATCCTTCAGTCGGATTCCTGCCAGTTTCCTGGTTGGTTGTTGGGCGGAGTCAGCGGCCGTGATTTCTTGGTTGAGTCCTCGGGACTTACTCACCCGCGGGCTCACCGGGGTGTCATTGTTTACAATGGTACTTCGGAAGTCTCCGTCCACTATAAGACTAGTGGCGTCTCTGATCGCTCGATTCTCATCGGATTCGATCGAAAGACGAAGGTGGGCATCACGAGAGAATAAACTCTATGGCCGTGAGGTCTACCAAACAATATCTTCAGGCGTCTAAAGGTGCAGCAAGAACTTCCGCTTATGCTGCTGCTGATCCAGCTTCTCCGTCTTTTTCTTTCTTTCCGAAGGGCCCCACTTAAAGCCAAGGAATTCACCTACGGAACATCTCCTGTTAATTAAGGCGAGTCAGAGGAACAACAACTCGAACTTCTTATTCATAGCTAACAACTCAAGCAATCCTCGCTCTTTTCTCAATCGGCTAATCTACTTAGCTTGAATACGAACTCGAAGAGGGATATTCAATTAAGTTAAGGGATTCACCCTTCGACTCGTGCTTCTTAACCAACTCTCACTCTTTCTTTTCATCGAAGCGGGGAACTCAGATTATCGGAAGAAGGAGACTGATTACTTTTTGAGAGATTGTGAATCCTTGCTTAGTCTTCTTCCCATCTCTCAATACAATAAATGCTTTTTGAAAAGCTCCTCAAGCCTATGATTCTATGCATCAACACCGGACAATTCAATCATAGCCAGAAAGAGATATCCTAAAAGCGCCGGCCTTTTTCAAGACAAAAAAGGCTTACGTATCTTCTTCCCTTATCAGAACGCTTTGACCGTTTGCCATAATTACATAAATTCCAGATTCACTATTTCCAAATAAAATTCATTTCTTTTCTTTGTAGACAGAAAGGAAAGATTACGACTCTTTCCGATAGATAACCAAAGAGCGGACAAGAGCATTAATAGCTTGGGCAGAGACCTCTTCCCTATGAGCTAGCTAGCCAATGAGATGAGCTACCAATTAAGAGAGCTTAAACCGATGTCCCTTGCCAGCCTGTAGCTAAGAGTAGCTTCTCTACCGCACCTCCAAAAGCGGGTATAACCTTACTAAAAGTAAAAAATCCGAAATCAAATCTCAATTCCAATCTTTCTTTCGTCCTTCCGTAAGAAAAGGTCAGTTCAGCGCGTAAAGCAAACCAGAAGAGAGACTTTAAGGAACCCTTATCACATCACCAAAATCGCTTGCATTTACATCTGATGAAATAGCTCAAACTGCTGATTCTCGGGAAATGATTTCGGTTTCCAGTTCACGACTGACGCTGGTAGCGCTTCCCTTTGTGGGGACAGGAATGAAAACTCAAAGTAGAGGAAAGATGGAACTCAAACTCCAATATCTCTTATAGGGATAAAACAGAAGTATATCCAATGTTCTCCGTTGGCGGCATGACACCACTTGAAATTGCGTATAAAGAGACCGTACCTACCTGTTCGAGAACAGCTTTTTCTAACGATTGGAATCGACGTGTGTCGGGAGGAGATTAAGAAGCAAAGGCTAAAAACGAATTTAGTGGTGCTGGAACTGATTGAACAAAGGGAGCTGCTCTGTCACTCCAGAGAACTAATCGAAGAGGGGGTTTCTTTGACTAAAGCTAAAGCCCTTTTTTTACATCTTCGAACCCGTGAAATATTTGGAATTCAATCAAACTTCTTCTTATGTCGGATTGGGTTTACTTCATTTCCTACATGGTCCCGAGGAAGGTGGGAAAGACTCTGCTCTGCCATTTGTGTATCGAGTGTACGGAGAGGTAGGACATCGTTGGCTCCTTCCTTACCTAACCCAAAGTTTTCTTCACTCACGCGATATTGAGATAACATCATTGCCTACTAGATGAACTGGGATGAGGTGATTCAGCCCATCAAACTGGATTCGCTCCTCTCTCTATCTCGTTCCAAGTCTTTCACTCCTTTCTTGTGCCCTATTCTCTCTAATCTTACTTTTCTTTGCTTCCTTCCAAATATAAAGCGTTAACTTTCTTTCTTGCTTGGAAGTGCCTATTTTCGCTGGCTGGCTAATAGTATAGTATAGGTCGATAAACCAAACCGTCCTTTTTGATTTGACGCCACACAGATTTCGACTATTGAATAAGCTAAACGCCCTTGAATAATTAATTCAAGCCTTAACGCCCTTTATTCCTTTCTTTTCGGAGCTTGCTTCTCTTATTCAAGAAATAGAAAAAGGTCCTGCAGGATTATACGATGATAGCACCAATGATAGAAGCAGGGGCTAGGAGCTAATCATTATACGGATTTTTCGCGAGACTTTTCGAACAGATCTGAATTCCGAGATAATCACTACTCGACGAGTTAAGCGAGACAAGGCCAATTGAAAGAGCCCTAGGAGTCCCGGGGAGATAGAGGCAAGACAAGCCAATCCGCTATTCTGCCTTTGCGCAGACTGATCACTCGCGGCACACAAGCTATATGATCGATGATTCCAATGCGAATAATATGCACATACTTCTTCGCTTTCTCTTTCTACGAAAGCCCTACTTGAATAACATCTGAGGCTATATATGCTAATAGCATCATTTTATTATAATAGGCACTAGACGGAAAGTCAAAGAGAGAGTACTATAGGAAGCGTTACGTTCAGATGCCCAAAACCCTACCCGAAGGAGAAAGGAAAACGAAGAAGACTAAGCCAAAGTGGCGGGGAAGGTGGGCGTGCAAGGCGTTATCGATTATTACTTTCAGCTAGTCACAAAATCTTCATGCGACCAAAGAAGCTATTAAAATAATATTATTGCTTATAATAGCTTATAATAATATTATTATTTTAATAATAATATTATTATTTTAATAGCTTCTTTGGGGGTGCCTACTTCCAGCAGATCTGTGGGCATTAAAAGTAGAGTGTCGGAGTGCTTATGCTTAGGGAAAGTAAGAAAGACATAAAGCGGAATCCGGTAATCCTACTGCTACTAAGACTACTCCGTCTTAGGGCTAGGAGTTCAAGCGCGGTGTAACGGGGGTTGTCAGCGTAACAGCTGGTGCTCTAATCTGAGCTGAGAAATAGGAACTCTACTTTCTTTATTTCATATATTCCCCCCTCTCTAACCCAAGCCCTAGAAGTGCATGAGGAATGATTGAACTTCTGCTTCCGCAATGAGACGCTAAAGTCCTTAAATCAAGGAAATCACAATGCTTCTACACCCGAATCCACATTCAATCGCTTCACTTAATCAGAGATAGGCGAGCTACTCCAATCAAAGAAGAAAGACTGGAGGCGGGAAAGCAGCTCACCCAACCAAGGTTTCACCTCAGGACAGCTCTTAGAAAAACTAACGGAAGATAGGTCCCTACCCTAGACACATTGAAGGTCAAAGAGATTCCCGATATTGTATTATATTGATGTTTGACAGCACGGCACTAGTCAGAATCAGAAGAAGATCGACGAGCTCCTATATACGAGACGCTCTTTGATTTGGCGGAAAGTTCTTTTGAAGAGCCTACTCGACAAAGCGTCCCCCCAAAGCCAAGTTTCAGACTGAGGCCAGGGGCAATTAGTGAACCCGTTTGCTGTGGCGGACGAGGCGGAAGGCAGATCAAGTCGTATGATTTTCGGGTCAGAGATAGAACTGATATCGGACGATCTGTCTGTATCGCAGCTAGAAAACAGCAATCCAATGAGCTAAGGATGCCAATACCAAGGGACAGGATAAACCCATCTAAATTTGAAAGAGTATCGACTCCTACTATTAAGAAAAGGCAATAGCTAGCCGGTTGGAATTCACTACCTTACTCTATTCACCCGAGGATCAATTCACTGGCTTGCTTGCTTACTTGCTTGGTGCACACTGACTTTACTGACTGAAAAGGTGGGTAGAAATGGCTGCAGTAGATTCTTCCGACCGAGTCCCAGTAGCAGAGTCTTGAGGCACGAATATAACGGCAAGGGAATCTGATCGCGATTCATCAGTAGCAATTATCCCAGCAGCTATCCATTTGAGTTCGACAGTCAGACCTGGGAAAGGTGCATTCCCTCTTCCGTTAGTTGTTGAAATGTCTTATTTAAGTTTAAGTTAAAGCGTGGTTACGGGTTTTCTTTTCTATCCCCATCAAATCGTACATCTCTTTTTCTTTCTTTGAGACTCGGGGACAGGGACTCAGAGGGAGAAAATGTGTGACTTGCCAATGTCAAAGCAGTTTCTTCTTAGTTTTCGAATCCAGACTAAGGTCCGATCGAGGTTATCTTCTTCCTTGTCTAGGATCATTTCCCTAGCCCCTTTAGTGAGGTACCTTAACCTTGCATTAGCTTTCGAAGTGTTGTAAGGTGCATTTGCTTTAGCTTGAGTGCTTCCATGCTTGCTTCCCGTCTATTCCCTCTTAGTCCGTCCAGTAGATCGAGTTCATGTGCTTTCCGGTCTATCTCCATCCCCCGATGGTCGTATTGTGGTAAGGTTTCATTTTCTTCTTGCTTTATTTGAAATCTCTTTCCGCTTTCAATGCTTTTTTGGTTGTTGCAAGGGACAAGGGAATAGCTTTCCGGTTGTCTGCTAGCCTGTGTAATAGCCCCCGGGGGCTTGGCTTCTCTTCTTTTCTTCTAGCATCTCCCGTAGCGGTAGCGGAGAAGGCTTTGCTTCGAATCAATCCTATCATCAGCATCAGTAGGGTCCGAAGGAGTCTTCGAGGCAAGCGAATCAATTGTATCAACCTTTCCAGCACTAATCCTTGTGCTAATTTTTGTAGTGCTTGACTCAGTCTCTCCGTCAGTCCTAAATTCGTCTCGTAGGAAATGTCGTAGTATGAAAAAAGCAAAATCCTTCATCTTATTTTATTACACTTCTCTTTGAAGCTCTTTCTCAGATAATGATTATCTTCTTAGTGTGTGAAGTCGATTCTTGCTTGACTTGTTGGCTCACCCGAGGCGAGGACTGAGTTTGCTTTCTTTCTTGCTTTGTATCGAGGGTATGTGTATGCGGTTGTAGGACATGTTTTGTTTTTGTTTTTAGAGGTTTCCTTCTCTTTCTCTTATTGTATTTGTCTTGTATGGCGGGACTGGTGATTCACCATTTTCCTTTCCTTTCTTGTTCTAAGGAGAATGTGTCAGAGCTCTTCCGTCGAAAAGGAATCAGCTTTCCCTGCTTTCTTATCATTGAAAGCCTTGGCAGCAACTAAAGCGGAATCTCGCCTAGCTGGTCTCCGAGAGCAATAGGCCAAACTCGTGACATGGTTTCTTTATCAATGAACTGTGTGTCAACGTTGTGCCGTCTTTTTCACTCTCTCACTATCTTAACTTGGCTTGAGGGTCAAGTTAGTGTTACGGGAAACAAAGGTGGGGACGGGGCTAAGAAAAGAAAGTGCTTCTATCGAAGAGGCCCATGCTTCTTGTGTTGAAGTAAGTACACCGGTGACGTATTATAAGATCAATAGTCTTCCTCTTTCTTTCTTAAGAAGAAAGTTAGTCCTTCAAAGTCTAAAAGCTTGACAAATAAATAAAAAAAGTAAGATAAGAGAAGAAAATAGAGATTTTGAGCTCTCATCCTTCCTGGGAGTTCTTAGTCTAGTCTAGATCGTTTTTCTCGACAGTAAATCGAGTGTCGCCCCTCGATCTGACTTTAGGCAAGCAAGGCACATCGAAGTAACCTATCGGTATAGAACAGCGGAAGACCGATCGGCATAGAACAGCGGATATGAGTTTTCAAATACGATATTCGATTTGTTTTCGCAGATGAGTTGTAGCAAATCCGCTGTCGCTTATCAGCTGTTAACTATATGCTACATCGGAGATGATACAGCGTATATGCGACATACAGATAGATTTCACCCGATATGCGACATCCCTATCCTATTGGTCTTATCCCATCTCCCTTTCTTTTGTCTAGCTGCTGATACAGCAGCTTATCTAACAGCGGATTCTCTCTCAGGTGAATCCCCGCGGCTGATTCTATTGCAGCGAATCTAGCGGTTTCGCTTTATGCCATGTCTTCAAAACCAGTCGAGCAATTGACATCTGCATTCCTAACTACTTCATCTACTGAAGAGAAATATACTTAGCGTAGCTATGATTTAGGTTATGTCCCCAGTTTCGGGAAGTTCCCCACCCCAACTGTTACCCTCAGGGAGAAGGAAGAGCTGTTTTACACTCCTATTAGTCTCAAAACGGAGCTATCTGCTAAAGGAAGAAGTTCGCAGTGAAACTCATACCTCTTTGTCGAGCTTCTAGCAGCTGTTCTATTGTCTGCTTCCGCTACTTATTCTGTGCTCCTATCCTTTATAGTATAGTCGAGCAGTTTTCCGCGCCTCTCCTTGAAAGAGGAAGATTCAATGAGATTAATCCCTTATGAGATTCCCCTCGGCTTAATAAGGTGCGGTTCTCTTTCTTTCTTCTCTCCCTATCCCTATCGGTCGAGGTTATTGCCACCTCCACTCTCAGAAGCTTTCCTTTAACGGAATTCCAAAACTCCGATAGCTACTACTGGTCGAGCATCAATCCCTCTCCAAAATCTAATCGGTCGAATAGCTTTGCCCCTCATTCCGTCAATCTATGTCTTCCCCACCGCTACTCTTATTCGAGAGATGCCACCGGCTAGCTCCAACTCAAAGAAAGGACAGAAGGGCACATTGCTACTTTTATTCATTTGAGAAGTGCCAATAAAGATGGTGAACTGAATGTCTTTCCCTTCTGCTAAGTCAACTTAAGTTGATAACATCTGCTTGGGTCGTTCGCATGATTTGTTCAAAAAGAAAGAAGAAAAATAGGGCCATCTTTCCCGAGAGAGGCCGCCTTCTCTCAGGCCAGCAGTCGACTAGAAGTAGAAGACTGCTCTATGACGGGCTTCCCTCTTTCCTGGGCTCTGCTCGCTCGTCTACGCTCCGACCTATAAATAAAATGAAAACTTTTTTCTGTTTTCTGAGAGTGAAAAAAACCAAAAAAAATGAATAAAAGTAGTAGTCAAAAACCACTACGTGCCTTTTGTTTTTTTGAATCTATGGGGATCCCTATCTTGATCTCTATCCACGGAGATACCTATCAGAGATCTATCTATGAATCGATCGTCACTATCCTATATCCGGATAGATATGTCATGCCCCTATGAGCGACTACGCCGATCTTTTCTTATATGTTTTGGTCACGTCCGTTTCCGCTCCGAAGAGGAAGGTTTGGATCTTTCAATCTGATGTCGTGAGGGATGTGACCTATGTTAGGTCCATAAGATACCACAGCTTTTGGTGTTCTATGATTCACCTCCGAATAATTAGTAGGTAGTTCGATCCTTTGGATTCTGATCTTCCTAGTCAAAGGGGATCCGGAGCAATAGGTCGAATTACTATATAAAGAAGACTTGTAAACAAAAGGACTGATTTTTCGAGTAGGAAGATTTCGGTTTTTCTCGTTCCTTCTCTTCGATAAGAAGAAATATTTGAAATGAAACAAATTTCTCTTCATTCTGTTGTGCTCAGCGAAGGAACTGCCTAAGCATACTTTTGCGGATTCAAACTTCTTTGTTCTTTCTAAGTCTTCTTCTTGCATAGAAGAACGCAACTCTTGCAAAAACCGAGATTTTAGTAGTAGGTGGCACCCCCTCAACGTTTTGAGTAGGCGGAACCATTCTGTTTTGGTTCTTCTCCACATTCTGACCGGCAGGAATTTTCCAATTCTTTTTTCAAATGGTATGTCGATATAGAAAGATCTCCTGATTTCTTCACCGCGGGTTCTCGCGTCATTTTCTTGAAAAGATATTAGATCACCGTGGGACACTTTCCAATGAGTAATGCTTACCAGTCCATTATTAACACAAACCCTTCGATGACTTATCGGCTGCCTTGCTTGAGGAAGAGTGTCACAAAAATGGAGACGAACCGGAATAACGTCCGATCTTGTTTCTTGATTGAGTAGAAAAGGGATATATGAAGTTCGTTCTCTTCCTCTGTGCATCTCCCTTATGGGTAAATACCCATAATAAAGGGCCAACTTTCGTGTAGTTTGTGATTTGATGTTCCAGTTTCTATTTTCTCTCAGAGAAAGATTTCTTTTAATGGATCTCCTCTTGTTCCTCAATCTTCGGAGAATGCGTCGTTGTATTAGAGAAAGTTCTCTGTTCCGAACATTTCCTGAAAGTAGACGACAAGTTTTAAATCTTAATGGCATATCTCGTTGAATCCGTCTTTTTCGCCACATCCCGTAGAAAGGGAATCCAACCCAATTCTTCCACGACCCCCCACGAATCAATCAAAAACCTACTTATCAAATACGAGCCGGTACGTACTTGACTGAGCTGAGCCAGACCACAGATCCGCTGTAAGTACTATTTCAAGTCTAACGTTGGCATTTGACTCTCCACTTAACTTACTTGCTTGCTTTTTGATACGCTTGCTGGAGAAGGTCGGTTAAGTACACGAATCCAGGATGACCGAACTCGAACTCGCGATCGATCATATACGAGATTTTTCTTTATATATGAAATTTAGGGGTCGGTAGTTAGCTGCGCAGCAATCCACAACGGGAATCAATCAATCCCAGAGAAAGTCCATGTGACCTCATGATTAGACGAAGAGATTACTCCATCATGCGCAACAAACCCAGGGGTTAGACTCCATCTTCTATATACGCAACCTCTGAGATCCATGTCACACTAGGAATCAGCCGCCAAGAAAGGGGGATAAGAAGCGTGTGATTCCCTGATCAAGACCAAGGCGGCGGGAGCTCCGCCTAGAAGAAAGACACAAAGGGGATAGAATGCCTTTCTTCTCTTAGGATATTAAAAAAAAAAAGAGGTGGTATTAGTTTTGAAAAGAAAAGAAGGCCACTGCTTATCCAATTAATTGCCAATTGCGGCAGCAGACTCGAACCGATCGTTTAGAGTGAAGGCCAATATAATATGGACAAAAGGGTTTAAGTTGTCAACCGCAGACGAGGCTAAGATTTCTCGCGAATTCAAAGCCGGAAAGGGAGATATATTGAAATAAAGGAATTTTTGGATGGATTGACTACCAATGATACAGGTAAAGTAAAGGATTGCCTGACTTTTTAAATAAAGGGATTCGCGCACTGACTCAAGCAGGGGATTTGCTCCATAGGCCGAAAAGAAAGCATTTTTGAGATACTTTTTACAGGCCCGACCAAGAGCTTTATTTAAAATTCGAGTAAGGGCACGCTAAGACATTCCTTTTCTTGCTCTCGACAGAAGTCACTCGACTGAAAGGAGAGGAAGGAAGAGAGGTTGTTTTTTTCTTTTCCAAAGAGGGGGGGCTAGGAATAGAGAAGTTCATCGTTCAGATAGATACGAGATCATATCATGAAATATTGTCAATGCCGAGCATCCAATGTCTTTCGCTTACAGTCCAGCGGAGAACCCAGCGGATAAGGCATATGGCGTGACACACAATGGATCAGTAGTTAGACTATGAACATTTTCAACTTAATCACGGATAAGGGAAAGCGTCGATATGCAAGAGTTGAACTCATTGAGTGCCCTTACTTGACTTGAAGAAAGATGCGAATCCCATCTTGATGGGTTCTGTAAAGAACGGTCATGAGATCTTCTTTTTCACATGTGGGTCAGAAAGAGAATTTAAGTTGCAACTTAAATTCTCTTTCTGGAAAGTAGTTCTACGAGTGCTTTTTCTAAAGAAACCTCATTTGGGACGGAAACCCACCTGGTGAGAGCTTTTGGGCATATGTTCCTATTTCTTTGGAATCTAAACCTGCAAGGGTGGACAGGGTCGGGTAATAAGGGAAGAGAAGGTCCTCGTTCGGATAGATTTTAATACCTATGAATACTGAAATTCGATCTTGCCTGAACCCAGCTCCACGGATGAGCCTAAAAACATGATTTAATGGACATGTCAGGCCGCTTCGCTTTTATTGCTTGAGAATGGAAAAAAGTGACCCCTGAAGGCTTTTTTATCTTCTTTCTTTAGGAAGTTTCCTTGAGAAAGGTGCCAAGAGTGAGCCCAAAAGGGGATCATTCATCGATCCAATTAGTGGTCCACCTGACGGAACATGTGATTAATTGTAAAAAGATTATTGCACATCGTGATCGTGAGACCATATACATAAAGGAAGAGGCCGGTACCAACTCATTTAGAAGTTTCATTTTTCCCTTCCATGACATGATCAGTTATTTGATTTCAGTTAGCCGGCGCCGGCATTCAATTCCTTTCAAAGGAAGAGCATTTCGTACGCAGAGCTTTAATATCTACCCGAGTAGGCAACTCTATCTCAATAGTTCTTTTTCCACAAAAAAATTCTTGCCTTGAGACTATCCGGTATGAACGATGATGCGGGAAATTGTTTAATAAAAAAATGTTCGCACGTAGTGACACTTGGTATTGGTTCGCATTCTCCTACATCCACAGTTCCTGAAGCTCTAGTTCCAAGGTACGAGAATTAAAGAAGGAAGGTGCATCAGAGACTTTCCCAGCTGCATGCAACCCTAGATAGACAAAGAGACCTTTCGAGGGGACTTCCTTGAGAGTCGATATTCCGTGTTGGGTCAATAGATATATGCTTCCAATTTGTTTTTAGATTGTGCCATTGCTTCAAAGAAAGGGTTCTCCTTCTCCCAAGCTGTTCCATTCTTGATAGGGTTTCCCTAGCTGGCACTATTAAAGTCTTAGCTTAGATCTCGAAAATGGATCTTTAACCAGCGATTTGCACGTCAACGGAGGGCAGGATGAAGACTTCTAACTCAACTGACTCCCGAATTCTATCTCTAGAACGGATAAACAATATTAGTGCCCGGGCGTTTACATATAATATTCCACAGATGTAGTCGATTGAAAGCTTCCCGCCCATCAGCAGATCGAGGTAATTTGCTTTTCTCATTTCATTTTATAGCAAACCCGAAAGAGAAGGAAGGAACTCTACCAACTAGTATTTCGAAACAAGAAAAACCAAAAAATTGACTGCCTGAAAGAAGGAAAGCGAGGTCAACGAACATCCCGAAAGAGGCGAATGCCGAGGAAGTGGAAGCTTACGCCCCGGTCGGTCATGCAGGAACCTGAAGCCGTTGATCCAGAAAGAGAATTACCACCAATATAAGAAGAAAACCCCTCAGAGATAGAAGTCCAAATTCGTTATTTTGACCTTGACCTGCCTCTTCCCCAATGGGCACAAGATGCTACAAACTATCATACACGGGCCACTCAAGAGTTCATATCCAATCTGGACTTCTACTTTAGGCAACGGAATCGTGCAGAGATTCTCTACCGAATCGAACTCAAGCTCCTAGCTAAAGACCACCTGAAAGAGGAGCGGATCGGAATTTGGCCTGAGAATTTTCCTTGACGAGCTCATCTCAAAAGTCTAGGAAGACATACGAAAGGAAGAATGTAGAACTGCAAGAAGTCACTTCCAAGGATACAACTGCTGGGATTGCGAGACTCCCGGAAAGACATGCAAATACATCCGCGCGGCTACAAGAGAGTTCTTTTACTGTGTCAACCTGCTTAATGAATGGTTTGGGGCTTTCGTTGACAGTCTCTATGAAGACTTCATCCGAAGCGGCCGGATTGTTCCCTACCGAGAAAGGGGAGCTCTGGACCCCCCATACGTGACGGGGGGTCAGGAGCGGTATAAGACTTCCCTGCTTTGCTTCTTCCTCCTAGTAGGGAGGGTGCTCAATGGGCCGTTCTATCAACTCTTCCTCTGCTACTGACTCGCAAACCGATACAGGGAGCAAAGGTCCTAGGTAGATGGTACGCTTCGCCTCGTTCAGAGCTAGGCTCGATTGGTGTCAGTTAGGAGTTCAATTGATGACAGAGATTCCGGTAACGATCCAAGTTGGTATGTTAATGCATGTGATTTCCGTAGTATACAAGTTCTCACACCTAACTTTACCTTTCCCATCGGCTTAGTCGGGATTCTCTTCTAGACGTAGGTCCGCTCCTATTCTTTAATGGTTGACCAGGCACTGAAGGAGATGTTTCGATCACCCTCTCTACGCCCACCCTCCATCAATGCTTCAAATATGTCGACGAGGTTTTTTTAAAAAAGTACAAACAAAACAGTCTTCGCAGATCGGAAGCCAGGGTCGAAGCTTACTGTGCAGATTCCAAGCTTTATGACCCGGCCTCGGGTGACGACTCTAGTTTAGAAGGAAGAGGTGATCTCGGCACCAGGTCGCGATAAAGGACCCGAGAAGCCCAAGGGCGAAGAAAAGCCCAAGTTATATATAACCTTCACCTTCCACAGGAAAAATGAAAATACCTTACGAATTTCTCATAACGCCGAGCTCTAAGCCCTTGGTCATTCCGGCAGCTAAAAATAGGAAAAGCTCATCTAATGTGGTCACTATTAGCGTCACATCTGATAGTGAAGAGGAGGCCCAAGAGGGTAAACAGGCAATGCGCGTAGGCGTAGGTCTTCCACTATCGCCTCTGGTGTGCCACTCGTCAGTTGAGAAAGCTGGGGGAGCTATCTTCGTGGTACCAATGACTGAGGTCAGGGGCTCCTTTATATAAAACAGGGCAACTTAAACATATGCTTTGAAGATGGAGCCTATTAAGAAGGGAGGCTAGACACTTTTCCAACTACGGCCCTATCGCTCGAGTCACTTCCTCCTCTGAGGGTTAGGATCTTTGGATCGGTCTCACCTCGATCTTGAGATGGGGTTGGCAATCTTCTTACAGGCCATCCTTTCCTAGTTAACTAGGTTAAATCCCCTGGTTCTCTAGTTGACTTCGGCACAGGGCAACCATTAGGATATCTGTCTTCTTGGCCTCTCTTCGCTCTCAATCATCACATAATGATTTGGATTGCAGCGGAGAAAGTATACCCTGGAGTAATGTTCACTAAATACGCTGTTTTGGGCGACGATGTTGTCATTGCCGACCAACGCGTGGCTGAACAGTACCTCGACACCCTTGAGTGGTATGGGATTCCTATATCAAAACATAAATAAATCATATCACCCGGCGGAGTTTGCTAAACGCTTTCTTTGCCGAGGGCTGGCTGTTGATTTATCACCAGTCTCACTCAGTTGCTTGATGAACACTCACCATCCTTACGGATTGATGGGTGTCCACATGACATACCCTATTAAGCGTTTTACAACACTTCTTAGGATCGGGCAGGCGAGCTATTTGCTCATTCCCGCATACCAGCAACAAGCGGATTCGCAAGTTGTTTGATATGTATACCAAGTCTATATCTCCATTAGAGATATGGCTTGGTCGAGGTGCTCCGCTCAACCCTTACTTACTTGGTATTCCAATATACCGGGTACAGAAAGCAGTTGCTCCTAAAGATCTACGTGTTCCTCCAGAGGGAGTAATCCCTGATGCTGATGAGGCTGTAGACTTTGCAGAGTACACTGTTCTTAGAGGTTGGGTTAGACAATGGCTGCGGTACCTACGTTGGTACTATTTAGTAGCTCTGTCTCCTCAGGTAACACTGAAAGACCTTTTCTCTTTCTCTGCTCCAGTTGTAAACCGGAAATGACTAAACCATGGGGAGCCCCGACCGGACAAATTGAGTTGTCGTAACGATACCTTTCTTAGTGGAAGATCGGAAAAGACTTCTCTTCATCACGAGACTGATCGGATCTGCCTTTAATATAATATGAGCACCCGAGAGACCTCCACAAGGCAGGCTAAAAGAGTAATAGGACAACAAGCAAGGAGTTATGCTTTCATTTCTTTGTTGATATTTCCATCTTTTTCTTTAAAAAGGAGGTAGGTATAATGCACGCAGGCCAAGTCAAGAAGAGGATTTCCTTACTTTTCTTTCATAGCATAGTAGTAAAAATGACTAGTCGTTTGAAGCTTTTTTTTTGAAACCGGTTTTTTTCGAGGTTCAAGAGAGGAATCACCGCCCAATGTTTTACGAAAGTACGGTCACCGGTAGGCTAAGAACCTTTCTTTCTGTTGAAGAAAGACAGAACTCGAGTTTTGAAGGGTCTCATAAGTTTTCGTTTTCTATTTGTTTTTTTTTGCCTAATCATCTGGGAATGAAGAGGATGGGAAGTTGACTTCTTCCCTTCCCCCATACCATAGAAGGTAGGGTACTTTACTACGCTATGAAAAGCAGATAGAAAGAGTAAACTAAACCGCTCTATAGCCTTACGAAAAAGAGGCGTAGCAAGGGATTACTTGCTATTTGAATTCTTTGTGTTATACCTCTGGAAAGACGGTTAAACACAACCAAACAAAGGTAGGAAAGAGCTCGAAGGAAGACTAATTTACTCGCTTTCGAGAACTAAGATTTACTGCTTCCTTAGATGGATAGGGCTTCTACTTCACTCTTAAAGAGTGAGATGGTGTCCGGGGAAGAGCTTCTTTATCCAAAGCTGATTTCCCTCTCTTCATTTAGCCCCTTCAATGATTCTTTTCTTTCTACTTATGAATAAGACTGTTCGTCTGGTGGTATATCTTATATACGACCTGCATCCTTACCCGATGCATGGTATGTCGTCAGTGCTATTATTTATAGCCGGCCTTGCTAGCGGGTATGGATCTCGACAAGGTTTCTTCTTTACTATATGGAATTTCTTCCTACGGTTGGAGATCTAAAATCGTGCATTTCCTATTATGATTTGGGATCGGGTAAAGTGACTTATCATAAGGCTGGGTGTGAGGATATATTTCGATGAGCTCAAGATAAAAATTTCAATCGCTCTTAGTTTCTATCCCTAGACTGGAACCTAAGTAGCTCATGGTTGACAAATGGAATCCGGTCCTATCTTGAGGAAGCGGGAAAGGAGGATGCCCGAAGTGAGAGAAAGAGTTTGGTTTGCTAGGCTGTCGAAATATAAGAAAGGCCCGCATATTCTCCCTCCCTTACGACGATAGGGTCTTTTTGTTGAACGTTAGGAGAGGGAAGCGTAAGGTTTGCTCGAGCCTTGTTCTTTCGAGTGGAGCGGGAGGCTGGTCTCATTCAATTCATTATAGGGGAGGGGAACCAAGCAAAACTAACTGCTAACTTAGTTAGAAAAGAAAGTCAGGTACCCATGATACTACATCTCGCTTTACAACTTGGCTGCCCAATCCCATCGGTCTCAGTTCATACTCTACCAGCTAACAGGAAGTCGAACGAGAACTCTTAACAGCGCGTAAAGTACCGTACCTCACTTAAACCGGAACCGGTTTGAAATGCTTGAAGCTTCTTCTTCACTTCTTTCGTCAAATGGGGAAGTTTATGAGGTTTCGGTCCAATCTAGTGGTCCAAGTGTGATTAAGCCTTGGAAGTAGTCGAATCGGTACTCTTCTTCCTGAATGCCCTTCCATCAAATCAAAGTGAAGAGCATTACTTTTTTTAGGCCTTAAGCTGACGCTCCATAAGGAAGCTCCGGCTTATCTTTTTCTAAATAAGGATCGGACCCTGTTTCTGTTCATTCAGGGGAAGGTGACTTACAAACTTCTTAGTCCGCTGTCTCTTCTCTCAATCGTAATTCAAGCTCAACGAAAAGCAATAAGGGAAGCTAACACAGTCAGTGCAGCCAGCATGGTGGTGGGCCAAAGCAAGTAGCTAACCGAGCCCAGAAAGAATCATAATCAGATCAAAGTACAAAAAACAGATTGAGGATGATATTATACACGGTTTACTACTTGAAATGATGCCAAAGCCCCTTTCTCTAATAATAAGGCAGGCAGGACGGGAGCTCTTGGTGTAGTAGTTGGAGTAATCGGTTTATTCGGTAATGATAATACGGGGGTAGGTGCTTCTTTTTCAGTCGTGATATGTGGCATTGCCGGTCCTAACGAAAGGAGTGGAATTCCAACTTTCCTAAAACGATTGGAACAAAGGTATCCTCGCCGAAGGAAAAGAATAGTAAGCCAATAGTCTCCCGAGGAAAGAAGCAAATTTCACATTCATCTTCCTCTCCATTTACATTCATCGCTTACAACGCTCGAATAAGCATCCCGTCGAATCAGCTGTTACTGTTCTCGAATGCCCTGTTGCTGCAAGAATGCCTTCTGAGGAAGAATAGGCAGCTATTGAATCAGCCCGATACTCTTCTTTCCGGCTCTTAGAGAATACGCTGTTTTCAGGAGAATGCGCTCTTGGGAATCGAATAGGACAGATAGTTTCTCATCCCATTCCATATTCATTGCCCATCATTTCATTTCATTTGGACAATGAATATGGAATAGAAGTGGGCAAAGAAGCTCTTAGCAAGAAGGAAAGGTTGCTATTGAATCCGGAACCGGAATAAGGCAATCCTTATTCGAATTTTCCAACATAAGCATAAGACAGCAAAGTGGATGCATCGAAGAATGCCCTCTTAGAATTTGAAGGAAGAATTGGATGTGGAGGGTAGAATTGAGCCCTATTAGAGTAAGGGTGTGGAACAGCATTCCCAGTATGACTTGCCTAGCTAGTGCTTCCTAGCTTCCCTATAAAGAAGGACTAAATGCATTGATGTTGTCCAAGCAGCATTGCATTCAATCTTGCATAGGTAGGGTTTCCATTTCTATCTGCTGAACGAGGAGCTTTACTCACCCGTAACCCGAAAGGAGGCTTTTTTGCTTTGCATGTTAGCGCCTCTCCTTTCATTAACTTTAACTATGGGGCATGGCCCATTGATCCAAGTCCGTTTGCTTGGGAAATCATCCTTATCGCATATATATATATATTCTCTTTCTTTGAAGCTAGAAAGAAGCAGTGCTTCACTGAGGGTGAGTTAGGATCAGGAGCTGGTCGAGCACGAACTGCCGTTCTCATCTTTGGGCGATAAAGCTCTGCTTCGGTTCACTTGTCTTTTATTTTAAGTTAGGCCTTTTTGCAAAAAACCTCAAGAAAGTGGTCACTTAGAGCCGATGCCCCACTCTGGTGGTACTTCGAACCATACCCACCTTCACGATGATGTGTGGGATGAAATCGTACTGATTGATTGCCTACCAGGAATGATTTGCATTATTGCATATGAAACTTCGCTAGCATTCCTCTGATCTAATGCATATGAGCAGGCCCATAAATATCACAAGACTCCAGATAAGACAAGACGCTACTATAGCGGAAGAGCTCTACTAAGCTAGCATAATAGCAGCTAGTATCCGTCTTAATGCAGATTTCGTACTGATTGCCTACCAATGCTACCATCAAAGGCGCCAGTTCTGCTTTCCATTCGAAGGAATAGCGTGCCCTTACTATACTATATGGGGACTGCTATTAGGGCAAGCTTCATGCTTACTTATGAACTCCCTGCCCCTAGGTCCTAGGCTTAAACCGATTGCCAGAAGGCTGCTAGAAGGCTAAACAACTTCCTCAAAATCAAAAGGGTGAACCTCTGTAGGCATTAAAATTAAAGGAAGCCGATCTAACGGCTATTGGCCGATCTAATGCACGTGGATCTCTTACCTATTGATCTGACCTTTCCTTTTCTGATCTTAGATGTCCATGAAATCGGAATTGAGAGAGGCATAGAAGCAACGGGAATCGAATAGATGAGATGGGAGGCCGTTTACTAATAAGGGGCGCTCAGGTGTTGGAAGATGTCCATCCCGTCCTATTGGTCAAGGATTCGATCGTGGTCTGCAGAGATGTTCTCGACGTGTGTGCCAGAATCGCGGAGCGGGTGAAAGATCTTGCTTCGCATGTTGTCGTTCTGACGAAGACAACGGGTTCCAAGAATGGACCTGGCCATGGAAGCCCTTCTTCTGTTAACTTGGTACAAGTGTACCTAAGTCGCAGAGGGGTAGAAGATACAAAGGAGAACTTTCCGTTCGACACGAAGCGAGAGTTGAAGTCTCGATTCCTGCCAGAGAATGTCGACTACATTGCTCAGGAGGAAGCTGAGGAGACTAAAACAAAGGTCCTCAGTTCGGCGCATGTCACGGATATCCAACACCAATGCTGCGAAAGCCGTGACATGTTAGGGAAAGACAAGTTAGTTGTTCCTTGAAGGGTTGAAGTCGTGGGCCGGGGGGTGAGTTGCAAAGGCGCGGTGTAGAGATTTGACATCGGCCATCTCAGCTGCTGATCGTGTCACGGACTACACAACCAACGAAGGAAAGAAGAGTACTCCAAAGGAATCTGGGACCCGGCCAACAAGGCGACAAGCAGATACCATTTAAGGTTAAGGAACCGATGAAATGTGATGTCGCAATCCGATCGCAAGGACATCAGTTGCTACCAAGTCACAAAGGCGACCCCGAGAAGCAGAGCTTGTATGCAGTGCCGGCAGAAACTTTCTAGATGAGATGAGGGAGTTCCGATGGTGATTCGAGATGGATAAAATTAGATTCTTAGGGATAACTCTAAGGAGGACTCTTTGGCTTCTGATTGCCGTCAAGAGTCAAGTGGGGGAGAAGAAGGCAAAGGTGAAACCGAAGGAGCTGATGCGTGTGGGCCTTACTATATGGGGAGAAGGGAGGGGCGAACCCAGGCCGAAGTGCATTCGCAGGACATTGGTCCTCCGCATCCGAAGGGCCCGTCATATAAAGAGAGTTGGGTTGACTTCTTGCGCCTGTAGGAAGATCGGTGTGATCTCTGCATTCCCCGTTCTTCGCCAGATCTCTCCGCTGGGCGATCCGAAGAACAGGGGCGAAGAGTGAGAATATGTCTTAGGCTCCTGTCTAAGGCCGGTTCAGCTTGAGACTCGCTTTTCTGTTCTGACTTCCAAATATGGATTGGCTCCCCCATATGCATGAGAGGTCTTCTGATTCTGATGGTTGCGTAGGTCGGGCTGTAGTGGTTCGCAGCGAAAGATCGGATGTAGGTTCTAACCGATCTGGCGGGAACTCGTGAACAGCCCGAAGATTCATTCATCGAAAGTGACCAGTCACAAAAAGATTCTCCAAATCTGCAAAACAAAAGAAGGACGGCAAAAAGTACCAATTGAAGAGATGCACTGGCCCTTATGTTGGTATCTTATCGAAAAGGAAGGCCGGTGCCAGGTTCAAACTGTTATAGAAAAATGGACATAAGACTACAGCCCGGGGTAGGAAATGGTCCACCCTACCAGTAAAACCAACAACAGGTCTCGCTGAGTGGCAAGCCGGCGAGAAACACACCAATGCAAAAAAAACGAAATTCAGAACTAAAACGTGCGGACCAGAGGGACCAAGGACTTTGACATTTATTTTACTTTCTTTAGGAGAAGAAGAAGATCAATGCTTATATGCTACTGACTTATACAAGCACAACGAGATTAAGAAAGAGTACCTAGTTAGGTCAATGCTACGCTATAAAGTAGTGGAATCCACTAGAGATGTAGGGACGCAAGAGAAGTACTATTTCAATTATTTCTTAAAACCGAAAACACATTTCTTTCGATTCATCTTGAGGTTGTATTTTAGGTCTATCTGCCGGAATGCTCCTCGGTCAGCAAATGGTGGGTAGAAGTTGATCCGTCCAAGGTGCGTGCTAAAGCAAAGCGGATGAATTAGCTAAAGCTCTTTTTCGCGATATAGGTGTCATTTCATTAAAAAAGTACTTAAGCCCGTCAAACGAATCCAAAAACTTCTTAATGCTCATTTATTTAAGTTATAGGGCGGTGAGAGGGTGTAGTAAGGGGCGGGGAAGGAGAGCGTAGTGAGAGAATTTCGACGAATAGGAGCTTGTCTTTCTTTTTGTATCCATAGTGGAATAAGCCTCGGCCTCAGCATCAGTATCCCCATCCGACACATATGAATCCTCCTCAGCACGTAGAAAGAGCTGCTATTGTTTAATTAGCCGAACCAACTGCCACTGCCCCCAAGCTGCTAGATCATCATCAAAAGAAGAGGCTTCCTTTCGCTCTCAAGTGCTAGTATCCAATCAAGGAGCCTTCAACGGTCGTGCGGAAATGTTTCATTTTAAGCATAAAGATTGTTTTGGTGTTTAGTCCGCTGTACTAAATGCATTGGATGCAAAGAAAACGCAACTGCATCGATCCCATTCCTACTTCTCTTGCGTCCCTACATCCCAGATCTCTAGGAACAGGGCTGACAGCAACACCATTAATCGAACGAGTCGGGATGAGAATCTCACACGGTGCCGTTCCTGCGTCTCTCTGTCCAACTCGTTACGCAATTGACGTAGTAGACCTCTCGCATGATTGTTTCAATGATGTATTCAATCAAGACAAGAAAGAGACGTCGTAATAAGATCAGGTTACATGATTGGTCTGTGAAGGAACATCAAGAAAGAGGATCAGACTTGATCAGGCTATGGAAGTTTCTATCTTCCCATAAATCTCTCTTTTAATGGTGTCGATAGCGTGTCACGTCATGGTAACCGATCATCAAATTCGATCTTGAATGCTCCTTGATTCCTTTCTGGGATGACAGCAAGTCTTCTTTTCCCCATTGGTGAGATTAGTCCCCTTCCTTTGTTCTTTGTCCTGCTACTCGGTCAATGAAGATGGAATCAGGGCTAGCTCTCTCAGTCCCATTCCTGATCAAATAACATCCCAAAAGAACGAACAAAGAATGGTCGTGTAGAGTCTACTTTTAAAGGGGGGATTTGGACTTAAATGAAGCTTTATCCATGGCATGTATGAATCTTCATCTGTGGGTTTATATCCTAAACCCCATCTATCTTCATATCTCACCGCTTGGATTGGTTCAAGACATCAAGGATTGTTGCGCCTGTCCGGGAAACACATTCCATCGCCTATAGAGATTTGCGATCATTCTATCAGGGCGTCATACAGAAGATTGGGACGTCGTAATTAAATTCAAAGTACAAAATTGGAAGCTGTGCAAGGGGATGCAGGAAAAGAAAGGGGAGGAATGTTGTATGTAAATTCCAGGGACTTTTTGTGAGGAATCAGTGGAGTCAGTTTCAGATGGGATGATTAACTCTGGATCAGAAAGAAAGAAACTCTTTTCAGCCTATCAGGAAGAGCTACGAATACTTGCAAACAGCTTATTAGCTGGCACTGCTGCCACTTCCTTCTTACCATTTATCTCCGACAATCTCTACAAGACCACAGCTTATTGACGATCTAGCAAACTCTGTACACTAAGGTCATATTCCTCCAGTGCAGCATCCCATGCTCTAACGAGTTATGAAGAATTTGAAAGTCTGGAACTAGGGCGATCCGGGGAGAGAATTTCCAACTATGAAGTTATCCCAAATCTAAACTACCAATGTTACATAACTAGCTGACCGGCACTTCTATTTATCATATTTTTGTTTCTCGATAGCACTGTTATTTATCAATAATTAAAAGTCCCGATAGCATAATCATTTTCTAACTAATCAAGTTCTTTGACATCTACCGATCCCGTGATTCCGAATCAACAGATTCATTGAGCAACTCGTGAGTCAAGTAGTAGATTAGCCCTCGTAAGGCCTCCCACTAGTTCAGTATCCGTCCTACCGTCAGGAATAGAGTAAAGGGACGACCTTTCATCTCCGCTATTCTTCGCATCTCGAAAGACCCGGCGACGACCCGACATCCCATAGAGTAAATACCCGAAAAGTCCTGACTACTCATACCGGGTATTCCCACTACAATGATTGAGGAGTGAAAAAGCCCGGTTTAATAGTTTATGTCTCTCCATTCCTTTTGAATAAGAGGACCAAGGTCTATCTTCTCATCTCAGATGCTACGAATCGCAAAAAGTGTGTTCCCACAGAGCGGTAACTATCTATATAATAAGAATTGAAATCTACTTTCATTTATTTATTAATACGCAAGGGATGTCTTGATTTTTCTATATAGAATAAGTATGCTCTGGGACGGAAGGATTCGAACCTCCGAATAGCGGGACCAAAACCCGTTGCCTTACTACGGGAGAGGCTTACTATGCTATGAGGATTTTCCGGTATGAAACCTTATTAATCTTAGTTGAGTACCCCGCTCTCCATAGGAAAGAAGTACTACGACAACCCTCCCCTAAATGCCTAGTGAGTTGCCTCTTAACCCCCCTTTCGAGCTAACTGCAGCTCCTATTGCGATTTGGTAAGGCCGGTTTACACATTCTTGAAAAGAAAAAGAGTTCGAAGGATTATCGACATCTAGGAAGATAGGATTCCGTTCTGAAAACTAGAGCCATTCGTGGTCACATGAAAGCGGCGATAGAGAATCCTCCTACTGCTAGGCTAAGGGCAAGAGTAGTACTTGCTAAAGGTTTTCTCCTGAACGTGTGCTATGTAGAAAGTAGTCTTTAGCTGCTCCTCCTCGCCTAGGCAGACCGATTGAAAGAGATTGTCCGGTGTGAACTCCTACCTTCTAAGTAGCCGAGCCCCTTTTTTCTAGATAGTGACTGCACTTCCTTGAATGGGTGAGTTAAGTTGAGTTCTATCAGCTATGAGTGGAATTCTTGCTGTCCTCTCAACGGGTAATTTCGCCCAATCAAGATCAAGATAACCAGAGTCGTGAACAGAGAGAGCAAATTCTTGACATGGGGGTTCCTGATCAACTGTCGCATTTCGGTCGCATTTTGATGGAAAGACAGCCCTTTCGTGTTAACAATAAGATAATTTGCAATAACCCAAACTAAGAAGGGGTGAACTTCGGCATGAGGACTTCGTTCTTGGAACAGGAGTTTGATCGGGCCTTCCAGCCTTAACTTAAAGGAATGGGCTCGGCTCGGATCTTCAACTTTGCGGCTGTGTGCCTTGACTAAACAGAATTCCCAACTGGTATGGTAGTTGAGGATCTAAATAAGATGGCTAAGGGAAAAGACACCTCGAATACTGACCTACAAGCAACTTCCTGCTGTACGGATACGTCTAAGAAGCAAGAAGACTCGTAAAGTGGTCCCCTATGCATCCGGTCTCACAAACCTTTTCCCGTTGTGATATTTTCTTATATAAGAAGAATGAAAATACGTTCTGTCTTTCTTTAAAAAAGTTGATCGAGAAAGCCCCGCCCTTAGCCAAGAGTGGACCAAGGCGGTCCCGCGAAGCCGGTCACCGGGAGCCTAAGATCCGTTGAAGAAAGATAGAACTGAGAGCATGTTGGGACATAAAAGATTAATCAATTTCTTTAATTATTGTAGATTAGTATTAGTAGAAACGATATGCTTAACACATGCAAATAGAAAGAATGTTCGCTCTTGTATCGAAATCCTCTTCCTCCGTCTTATCAGAACAACTTATGGCTGAAGAGACAGGCAAGCATTCCCTTAGTCCTGCTTTGCCCAACAATGACACTGTGTGTGCTGCTACCTCTCGTGCTGGGACTTCTTCACCTACTGCACTTCCTGCCAAACCACGCTTTTCTACTGTAAGCACGAGCTGTGACCATTGACAAGAACGAGTGCCCTATACTTCGTAGGAGAGCTGCTGCTTTGATATCCAACCTAGTCCAAATAGAAAGAGTTCTGGGCCGATTCACCTTTCACCTAAAACACCCTCCGCCCTGGATACTGATGAAAAGCAATTTTTTGCCCTCGTGGTCTCCCGGGGACATATATTGCTCGGATTATTCGTTCACAATTAAGACCCGGTGCTCATACCCAGAAACTAAGACCAAATTTTTTTACCAGATCGATAAACTCCAATCGAATAACCTAAGGGACAGGATTTCTCAAAAATAGTTTCGAAGTACGAACTGGCCGAGAAAGGAGGCCCTATTTACTAAAAAACAAATTAGTGACAGCGACGAGAGCTTACTTTCTTTTTTAATCCAATCCCGAAAACGAAAGCATAGTCGCTAACTTCATAAGACACTTCTTAGACGGTTTAGAAAGCACCGTGCAGTCTCGAAAGATTCATTCATGCAGGCAAGTTTCTGAACCGAGCTCACTGCCTGAATTTAGGAGTTTAATAACCCGCTTTCACTAATATAAGCTGCCGAAAGCCCAGTTGTCGAGCGCAGTGGTAAAGGGCATAGACCTCTAGACAGGACAGATGGGATTGTTGGTTTCACATGCCACCCGCTGAAAGTTTCGACTAGCGCAGCGTGCTTCGTCTGGTCCCTCCATGAGGAAAGGGCTGGCAATGGCTTGATTCTTATTCTTTATTCATTCCAGAACAGGAACTTCACTCATATTGTTTTAATGCCCGAAGTCTGCTTTGCTGCATCCTCTATTACCGCCCTATGTTAAGTAAGGGGGGCTTCTCTTGCTTTAGCGCAAAAGAACGGCGGATATCGCACTTTAGCTAGAACTTTCATGGCTTACCGCCCTTTAGCGCCTATGGTCTAACTAAAATCAAAGTACTCGTCAAGGGCCCAAGCGTCTTCCTTCACTTACGCATCTAGCCAGCAAAGGAAGACGCAAGGCAAGGTCTGGGCAGCTTGTTACTAACATTAGAGAAGCGGAACCTCCAAGCTCAGACATCTCGAACTCCACGCCTTAAGCTATATATTATCCCTTTCCATGATCTCGTGTCGCTAAAGTCTCGGATTCTACATGACTCAATGACGACTTCATCTACATCTCGATTCGCGATATCCCACCACTTCCACATACTTCAGTGGAGTGCTCCCTCCCTTTATCAGGGGATGTTGACGTGTAAAAACAAAGGCAGACTGATTCCCAAGAAAGCAACTGTGCTTCAACTTGCACGCTTCACTCGCTCATTTGAAAAAGCGGGCACCTTCTTGCAGTCAGCCGACAAGGCTGACAACCACTCACTGATGTCTTATATGAAAGTATTCTATCTCTTTTTAGAGATTCATTTCTATCTCTAACCCCTGCCTGCGAGCCCCTATAGAGTAAGGTTCAGGAACATGGATTTTTTGTATACCTGCACAATATCTCTACGAGCCTACAAGCTTAGCTTTGGTTTAGCTTCAAACTAAGGCCTCTCTTTGTCGATGCTTGGCATGTTCCCAAGCTAACTCTTGATAACCTCTGTTCACGCTCACGATGTTACTTGCACGGCTCCGCTTCTTTCCCTGCTAGGTGAACTAAGCACAGGAGAAGCCTACAGGAAAGGAGATCTCGCTGTTTCCTTTCACCGGTCGGGAAGTGCATCCTATCCTATAATAAGCAACTGGATGTTTCCAGCTTGGGAATTTGAGTAAGCGGGAAGCGTACTTGCCGGGGCGCTATTGCTGAGTGAAGGAACGTGCCAAGGTCGGGTCACTCTCAGAGCGTGGGCGTACTTGTGTGTTAACCCAACCCAGATATAAAGGAACTAAGCTACAGCGGAAAGAAAGTCAAGAATATCATATATAACGCGGCAGTTGCTAAATAAAAAAGAGCAGTGCAATTCCCGCCTTCCCCCACGAGAACAGAAAAACCAAGAGACCCAGATCCTCCAGTGGCACCAGCACGCATGAAAACAGCCCTTTTGAAAGCATACCCAGGCATCCATCCAATCTTCACTTATAGACATCGAATGGCCTTATTGGGTGTATTTTACCATAACTACTTCTAACGAGCAAGTTAGTAGCCTACCTCGGCTGCCTCGTTCCTCTATCGACTTCTGCTCACGATGCCAGATCACCACTTGAATGATTGGCACAGGAAGTCCTCCATTGAATTATTATTCCATCGTCGGGGTTGCCGTCCTCCCATTTAATTTACTAAAAAAAGGGTCGGCGTAAATACTGGTAGCATTCTTTGTGTCCTAGATCGCTGTCATTAATAAGTGGGGAATACCTTCGACGATGCTATCATCGCAAGAGTACAGCAATCTCTGGCAAACGGAGCAATCTGTTTTTTTTGTTTCATATCCTAATTTCACTTTGTCCATCACTGATCCTTACATCAGCGAGATTTTTCAACTTAACGTCCGAACTGGTTGATATGGTACAAGGAACACACAACATAGCCATTCTTTGGAGCGTCTGTTACCTAAAAAAAGAAGTAGGGCCAACCAAATCATAACATTTGTTTCCTGCAACCCTGCATACTTTTTAGTTCGACTCCACCTACCTCCAGTGCAGCTTCAAAGGGTATCACATCACTCCTAAGAAGATACATACCGCCGGAGAATATTTTCTATCCCACTTCATGGGAATTGGAATACCCCCATATAGTAAGGGGCCCGAGCCGTCGATGCGATTGGCAGATAATGGAAGCCCGACGATACTTGATCGGAAGCTGGCCTTTTTTTTTCTTAGGCGAATTCCGGCGGAGAGAGTTCCTGTTTACACAAGCACCGAGAAGAAACTCTTCTCTTTGCTAATCAACCCGTCCTGTCTCCAAGGCAAAATTAAGGAAAACCCCTAACGCGCTGCAAGGTTAGACATTGATCCTTCCACAAAAACCAAAAGATCGTAAGCATATATTAAAGCCTTCTCTGCTCAGGATAGGTCAACGTCCGCCTCACTGGTAAATCCCACCGCAGGAGCACTCCATCTGAGTAGAAAATGATTCCATGATGATGGGGAAAAGATACGGGGATAAGGGATCGACAGCTGTGGAAGAAACCATTGGGTATCCCATTCACCAAGCCAAGACTGAAAAAAAAAGAAAGGAGGGGGAGCAATGATTATGCATTCTTTCATCCATAAAATCCATGCCGAAACCCATACACCCTTACTATATGGGGCAATGCCATAGCATTGTTAGTAGTGGCCCTTTTCCCTTTTCACAATTCTTCCAGTTCTGCAAGTCAACCGCTTTTTTAGGACCTCCAGAGAATACTCTCAAGAGCCCCAATAGCAACTTCCGATAAGCCTTCCAATGGTCCAAGGAGTTATAACAATCGGGGAAGCCTTTGCCCTTGCTTTAGTGAGTTTCCCTCGCTATAATCGCCCGAAAGCCTATAAGGAATAAGGAAGAACTCTAACTCGATACGAATCGAAGAGTGAACTACCTCAGGGAACAAACAAATGCACCTTAAACTACTTCCAAGACTGGCACCAAGGCAATGGTGATAGATCCGCCATTTCCTTTGGGACTACTTAGAACGAATGCAAGCACTGGTGATCTGGACTCCCTCAAAGAAGAAGGATAAGGAAGAGCGATCGGGCACATATTCAAAAAAACGTCACTTTAACTTTACTTTCTCTTCTTATAAAAACTTTGCCATAATTTCCATTTTCTCACGGGGGTAGACTCCTTTTCACTATGGTTCGCAAGAAGCAGAGGCTTTATTAGTATAGGCATCGTAGACTCGTTAACTTGGGAGGGGGATAAGATAGTCCTAATCCCTCCTATGCTATGAGGGAAAACAAGCATTAGGGTAATAAAGATGTAATAGAATCGGAAATAAGAAAGACTGCAGCTGAAGCGGAGAAGGTAAAAAACAGAATCGCATTGACGAAAGTGACGACCAGATCATGCGAAGAGCTCTTATCCATTTTGATTATGAGTATCGACCAGAAAGCACCAGTCCCGAGAAAAGATTATAAAACAATCAGGCCTTGGTTTTTTATACGCACTATAGGATACGAAGAAGGATAGGCTGACTAAGAAGATCTGAAAAATGAAGTACAAAATCGAAACCCTGAAAATGGTAATACCATTCATTATTAACTAATAAAGAAATGGCACAGCTGAGTGCTAGAATATTAGTCGATAGAAGTTAGATTCACTAAATGAATATTCGTTCAATTGAAATAAGAACTGTAAAACTGTTTTTTCTCAAAAAAAAGAGCTAGTATAGGGGCGGGTTTATCTTTCTTGTTTATATAGGGGGCTAGTAACTGTCACTAGATATGGTCTTGCTCTCAGCCCTTTTCCTATAGATCTGGGATGGAGTGTCGAACTAATGATGGGATTGATTGATTCAAAGTGTGACGGTACCAAGAGTCAATGAAGAGAGGGGCTTGGGGGCATTGCCCCAGCAGATAGAAGTGCTTAACCCGGAAAGATCCCATCTACGAATGACAACAAGTCATTCCAGCCAGCAAGGTAAAAAAGGGTTAGTCGACCAGGATATCGATGATAGGAAGAGGGTAATCATCGTTAATCAACGGACAAGCCTTGTTCAGATCTTTGTAGTCTACACACATCCTTCCCATTCCCCCCGATGTTTAGGCTTCGGCACAGGCACAATGTTGGCAAGCCATTCAGGATATGCAACCACGATGAGAACACCCACTTTAGCCGCTGCTTCATAATCTCCTCTTTTATCGTCCACTTTTTTCACTTTTTGAAAAAACAAAACCTCAACTTCCTCAGCTTCTTTTTCACGGGATTAGCGTCTTCTGGTCGGTATTCTGTGCTATCTCTGGATCTATCCCAGGCATATCATCGTAAGACCATGCAAACACATCACATCGATGTACTCTTTTAGCAGGGCCCAAAACTGTTCCATTTTAGGGAAGATCAGGGATAATGCGGTCAGCTAACTCATCTGCGCTCGTCAAGCCAACTTAGCTTTTTAGGTCCGGCATGACGTCCTTCAACCCCTTGTTTCCACATCTGAAACGGAACTCTCTGATCACTCAAGACGGGCGGCAGCGAAGGGTTCCGTACCGTAAAGGGGGCTGGCTTGCGAAGTAGGAGGACATCAGCCCCATATAGTAAGGGTAGTAGAAAGGGGGATCTTACTATTTGAAGGGCGGGAAAAAAACCGGATCCTGCTTGCTTTCGGGATAGAGGAGCTCTCGCTTGCTTGCCGGAAATCCTCATCCTACCCGAGCAAGAGATCTTCCATTGCATTGAACAAAGCGATAGACGTCGCCTTCAACCAACAGACGTTCCAGAGGCATCTTCCATTCATTTCGATTTTGGTCTTTCTGCACCATATTTAGATCTGCCCCTTCTACGATCCGAAATTCCCAGCAAATCCTTGACTCCCCGAATACAATGGGATTTCACACCGGGCGAATCTTTCACTCTACCTCCTCTGACTAAGACTATAGGATGTTCCTGCGAATTATGACCTTCGCCTGGAATGTGAGCAAATATATCATGTCGATTGCTCAACCGTACTTTGGCTATCTTACGTAGAGCTGAATTTGGTTTTTTCGGTGTTCTCTTCGAAACACGCGGGCATACTCCTTGCTTCTGGGGACATTTCTCCAAAGCTCTTTTACGGTCTGTGCGCCGTTTTTCTTCTCTACCATGGCGAATCAATTGATTGAAAGTAGGCATGCATCCCTCTTTCCTATGTCCTTTCCCCCCTTTTTTTTCCCTTGAACTAGTGCTTACTCCCGATCCGAAGCACCCCTTTTCCACGTTGTTAGGTGCTCCATTTTCCCATTGAGGCCGAACCTCAACCTGTGCTCGAGAGATAGCTGTCCATACACTGATAAGGGATGTATGGATTCTCGAGAAGAGAGAAGGATATGATATTTTTTGTAACTAGTTGAAGCTAAGGGCCCGCCTTCCCAGCTACTGAGGTAAGGGCCAAAGGATCCTTGAGCTTAAGCTTTTGGATCAAGTCTGTGACGTAACGTATATAAAGCATTATTTCAGATTCCAAGAGGGTCTCAGAGCATTTTTTTCAGAAGTCGGGAAGCTTCAATTTAGGCTTTGTTCAAGGTCCGCCTCTTGCCGGACAAAAAATGCTTTTTTTTTTCAAAATAGTTGCATGGCGGGACTCCAAACTTCTTGAATGTCTAAAAATAGAAGTTTTTTTTTGAAGGTGGAGCTTTTCGAAAATTGACTCTTTCGATGATAGCATCGTAGAAGGTATTCCAATTTTGCTATGAGTTTACGTGAGGTCTTTGATTCATTGCGATTTTACATTATCAAAAACATGCTGTCAATTTCATCATGCTCATTTGCCTGATAAATGAAAAGAAGGATTGCTTTGCCTATTAAAAAACAAAAAAGAGTCAGCTACCGCAGAATCTCCGGATGTAGCTTCACCTGCCAAACTTCCACCGTTGAATTGATCCCCTTTGCTCAATCAGATGCCATAGCTAGTATCAGTCCTACCCCCGAATCGGATAATGTCCTTTAAGTATGCTTTCTCAGAACTGAGAATAAATTCTCACATTTTGGAAGATACCGCAATTTCTGGTCCTTCCAGCTTAGAGAGAATTGCTTCTGCTGCTCTTTTTTTTTGTTTTTTTTCTTTTCCTTCCTTTAGCTACTAAGATGTTTCAGTTCGCTAAGATTTACGCAGTCCCCCGGCAATCCGAAGATCACCGTTTTCCAATAACTTGCGTTACTGGTCTGCGCAAATTAGCGATCAGAAACGCCTTCAGTCTTATATTTTGATGGACGTGGAAGAGGAGGTTAGGGCATTTACGCCCATTCCCTCTACCTCTGGCCTTCGGGCTATGTCACGCCGTCAGACCAAAAATGAAGAAGATAGTTGCTAATAACTCACTTAAGAACCAGATAACCTGAAACGCTGGTATATTCCAGTTCTGGTATCTTAAATGTAACTATCAAGTATTGATTATCAAATTGCACCACTACAATAGCATACCTTTTAACACCAACATTTGAAGTGTGTGCACTCGGTCGTTTAGTCACTAAGATTTTCTTAGTAATTAAACACAATCTAAAGGATAAGCACATCAATACAGACATGCTTAAACCCGGTATCTAAAGGATTTACAAACTATTGTAGCTTGTTTTAAAACAGTGATATTAACTATCACTATTTATAAACAGTACAATATGGAACCAACACTCTAAGATATATTTCTTTATTGTATTTGCTATAAATATAGCATAATACTAGTCCAAGATGAATAATTACGTTAATTACCTAGTGTGTTTAGGATCCCCGTAGATAGATTACTCCTTAGTTAGATAAGAATTGACTAATAGTCATACATCTTAATCTAACAGAGTAATCTACCCGGTGCAACCTAATATAAGACACTAAGGTCTACCACATCGGATGTCAAACTTTACCTAGATGGTTTCAGCTAGTGAAACCAAGGGTATAAGCTTAACAGCCCGTGTGATAGACTAATAGTCTCTACTAGGTACACAGTTACCAGAAAGATAATATTCATCTGGTTATCTGTCAACACTGAACTTATTAGATCTAAGCTACAGCATTGTAAGTATTACACTTACTTAGATAGCATAGGATCATAGCTACCATCCATAAGCATAATATATACAAGTGTAACACTAGACCATGCAAGACTAAAACATATTAGCCTTACATCAAGAAGAACGCAACACTTTTCTACTGTAAAGTAGATAAAGGTGAGAACTTCCAGATAAGTATCCACTTAACCCTTTAGTTGTGACAGACTTAAGTATAAGTAGACTCCCCATCTTTTGGATTAATACACTCTACGACTGCAGACCTGCTTCTGGTTACTGCAATAATAGAGATGTAAGAATCCTCAGATAAGAGATCTCATCAACAGATAAAGATAGGCATGAAGTGCTTCAATGCAAACCACTGTCATCACAGTAAACTATGATAAACAGCAGTATACACTGAGTTACACTATTAGCCTAAATACTTAAATAAATAAGTGTTGACAACAACTCTTAATCAGACTCTTCTGCTGCTCTTTGAAGAACTAAGAGAGGTCTTCTCCGATATGATGTTTTCGGAGAATATTAGGTTGTAGGAGAAGAAAAGGATAGGGAGTGAGTTGTAGCCTTACTCTTAGTATGGACTATCATTGTACTTTCTTCTTATGGGTTCTGCTTTCTTTCTCTTCTCGGTAAGAGTGGATACTGAGGCAGAATAGAGAGAGAACCGAAGGGAGAGGAGTGAAGCTGTGAACTCATGGGGTCTTTGTCCTTTTCCTAATGAAATAGGATCCCTCAGCTACTTTTCTAACTTATGAGTTAGCGTATTGTATAGAAGAGATAGAGTATATGCCCCAGTACCTTCTACCATTGCTGTAGCAAGTAATCACTTTGATTCCCTTTCCTTTAATCGATTCCAGTCCACGAATGACTTTCATTCAATATATCTCTTCTTTACAGTTCCTGCCTTTGAGCTAAGCCTCTTTAGCAGTAGGTATTGTATTGGAAAGGGTTTACTAAGCACCCAGACTCTCTCTTTTGAGATTGAGAGATACTTTATTAAAAAAAAAACATTTATTTCTAAGGCAATCTTGAAGAACAAGAAAGAGGAGTTTCCCTATACTGATAGTAGGAAAAGAGATTTACGTTACGAAATGAAAAAGAAATTGATTTTCGAGTTGTAGAGCACTGCTTATTAAGTCCATTTTCCACATTTTTCAAAAAAGGGAAGTGATTTATGTTGAATAACGGGACGGACTGTAATACCATTTTAAAAGGGGATAGAGACAGATGTGGTCGCCAAACTAGGACGAGAGTTTGACAACAATCTAAATATTGTTCTTCGGAGGATGTCCCTGAACTTATGTTATGAGGTCCTGTGAACAGGATTTGTATTAGCGGGGACGTTTTTCTATCTTTTCATATCCGGATCAACGGCATCCCCCCTCTGTTCTCGAATTAGATTGAATTGGTCTTATGCTTTGGGTTTTTTAAGACCACGACTGAATGAAACAAAATATCCTGATCTATCAGCAGACTGGATTGATTGTGTCCGTTCTTTTCGCTCCTTCTTGTCTTTGTTCGTTCCTGAGTCCTTGTTCTATAGAACAGCCTTGAGAAAAGGAAACTACATTTAGAAGGTTGTTCGTATGTCTGCGAAGTAAAAGCTCAAGCTAAAGCAGGAGAAGAGAGTTAGCTTTCCGCTGAGTGAGCCCGAAGAGGAGCGTCCCGATCAGAGGCTGTCCGAATGGCAGAGACACCTACTAGGATAGAATCGTTACCCCCAGGACAATATACTCTTTCGCTACAGACCCCATACGAACGAAGTCCATGCTGATGGGGTCCCCCCTAAAAAAGTATCCCCTAGTTCTAGTTGTCGGAACGGGAAGGGGAGTATAGAGCCCGGTGTTCTGCGCCTTACTGATAGGGGTTTTTTTTTTCAGTTCGAGCCCCTTTCCCAAAATGAGTCTAAGTAGTAATAGTGCTTGGGTAGCGCCAAGAAAGAGTTTTTGAGGAGGTGACACCTGAGACTCCATTCCTGCTGGAAGCTTGGACATTCACCACCAAGTGAAGTAGCCACTGTAGTCTTTGCTATCTTCGCTCAAGAGCATGTTGGCAGAAGAGATTATGGTTCAAAAACGCTTTTTAAAAGGTTGAGCTTTTTACAGATCAGATTGGTTGGTTGGCTACCCGCTTCAAGCAGTCTAAGAGAAGAAAGAGAGAACAGCATGTTCAGGTAGAATTTGCTCCCGCAACCCCGATTGCATCTTGTCCCATGTACTTCCCTTTGCCATAGTGACCACCCGGAAGAAAAGAAAGCTTGGAACCTTGTTTGTGTAAGGGTTCAGCAGTCTCCTCTCTTCAAAGAGAGCTGTAAAAAGCAGATCGAAAATGAGTCAAACATCCATCTCGTGGAACTTTCTATTGGTTGTGTGCTCTTCCCCTCATCATTTGGCTTTGGCCTTCTCCCCCTCCGGTATACCTATTATAATAATATAGGGGTGAATGCTCGGCTCGAGTGACAATAGTGGGAGAGAAGGTTTTTCCCTTTTTTAAGTCGGGTAACTCTGATTCTAGGTTATTCTAATTCTATGGGCTCGCTCCTCCTATATACGTATACGCAATTCTCTAGTCTTATTTCCGTAAGGATATTCACTGTCAAGATATAATCAAGACAGTTATCCATTCATGGTCCCATGAGCGGACTAAGATATAGTCAATAACAACACTACTTTAAGGAGGTATAATAACCTCTTATATAGTGTAGTTAGTGGTTGGGCTACGCAAATAGCTTAGCACTAATCATCAGGAGGCTAACAGGTAACGCTGTACCTAAGACACCCCAATGTAACCCTAAGGGTTATCTCTACACTACATACCCTTTAATCTAGCAATTAAGATGGTGTGTGTATAACACCTACCAACTTAATCGATTACATTTATAGTACTGTGTAAAATACTATAAATATAATCAGGATAATAGCTACACAACATAGTCATTATCCTTTACTAGATGGGGGGGAGAAAGTCCTATGTTACCATAGAACTCTCCAGTTAAAGTAGGAGTATTGATAATCCTAGCAATCTCCGGAAGCGGGAGTGTTCCAACACTCCCTGCCATTAGTTGGTCCAAAGTGGAACACAACTGAGCATATCAGTTTGTGTTATAACACTAACCAATGACACTTAAGTCAAAATGGCATAGTGTCACAACACGCACTAATTCTACAGATCGGATCTGTGTTAGTGTACCTGTTGTGAATAGGAACACAACCTACTGGAAGGAGTTAACTAACCAGTAGATCTCGCTCCAACCCTCTTGACGAGGATCTGAAGCAATAAAACAGATCCGAATCACAGATAGTGTATTCTAAGCGGTATCATACCCACAGAATACCAAGTCCGTAAGAGCCAGAGTTGTCTGGATCTAAGAGGGGGGTATAATAGGGTAGGATCGGGCCCAGATAGTAGATAAGCTGCCTAGACGCTTTTTTGAGCGAGGGCATGCATTTTATGCACTTTTCGACTATTCTAAGTCTCATCTCCTGTCATCCTGACTTGTCGATGACATAAGATGAACACCTAGAAGAAATCTGGAGCTCAGCCGACTCCAATTTGAGTCAACTAAACTCGCCTAAACGACCTATCTTATGGTAGATCGAAGGATGGCACTTAGTTGATCTCTTTCTATACTAGAAAGAGTACCCAAAAGGGAACTCAACTAATATAGCAATATAGGATTCTCACTTAATGAGATTTGTTATTTCAAAAATGAAATAACCTCTCGAATCAACTTATCTGATGATAAAGAGGTCCGCTCCCGAACCATCTACAGCCCCGGCCCCCGCCTTAGGGGAAGCCCACCCCCCCAGGAATCATCCTGCCTCGTCTAGTGGTGTAGGACCTCCGATCCTTACCGCTCCGCTCCTTTAATGGAGGGGAGGACGGACCCCCGTGGGCCAGCCCCCTAGTCAAGAGCGGCCTGTTGACCAGCCGTCTCTCGACGATTTTTGCTGTTTTTTGCAAAGCCACTTCCAAACCAACCTTATCAGTATTAGGGAGTGCATCCCTGATTTGTTCAGGGACCTGCGCACGCATGTTCCAGGGGGCGATTGTAAAGAACGCGGAGCATCTCACCGATCTTTTAGTGAAAAGACCATATCATATATAGAGGGAGAAAGGATGAGTGAGATTCCCCTTTTTAGAAGTCGTTTCCAAAATGAGGGGCGCCACAGCCTCTACTTTCAACTTTAAGGAAGTCCAAAGCGACTTCAGGAACTTCCGAAATTCGGGAAATGTGAAGGTAGAGGGAGGGTACTCCGAAAAGAATGGCAGGGCCGGGGGGATCCGATTGGAGTAGGAGCAGCAGGTTTGAATCGATCAAATGTGAAGGTTGATCCTTACTTCTTCTGAGGGTTCTCAATCCTCAAGAACAAGAAGAAAGACGAGAATATTACTACCTTCAGTGATTATGGTCATACGATCATAAACACTATAAGACCTTATATATAGTAATTCATTATATTATATATATAGTGTCTTATTACACTGACAGTGAGTATTACGTCACTAGAAGGAGAAGTTAATCGCCAAGAGCCGCAGAGCTCTTGACAATTATTCACCTAGATAGACTAAAGCACAAAATTGTGCCGTTGTACTAGGAGTCCGTTAACGTTGATGAAACGTTAAAGTCTTAACCTTCTACCCCAAAACCACAAATAAGGATTAACACCCTTATAATGCAGATCTTGTATCTGTGTAAATACAGAGCTACATTTAAGCAAAGCTCACTGTGATTCGGAGATGAGTAGTAAGTAATTAAAATTAATATATAACTTATTACCGGGTAGGAATAGAAACAAAACTCTAGTGTCCTTCGGAAGGGAGTGTTCCAATACTCCCTGCCATTAGTCGATAATAGTCTTAATATAAATGAGCAATCATTGTGTTATAATGACTACGACAACCTTTATAGGGATGGCATAGTATTAAACACTAGATCCTACAGGTCCTAGAGGCGTCCTTGGTGGTAAGAATAAATCTTACTCCAACCCGAACCATGCATGTCCAACTAAGTGATTGTCATCACTTAGAAGTATGGATGTGCAGGGGTTATGCCTCCTAAATCCCGACTTCTTAGATAGCCGCCGAAGCACACAGCTGAGGCATGACGGACCATGGACCACGCATTTGACCAGTCTCCTACTTCAAAACGCCAAGTCCATGGGATTCGGAGTTGTCCTATAACCCAGAGGGGGGACAGTTTCAAAGTAGAAGCGGACATAACCGGCTGCCTAGACGCCTCGATCTTGTGAGGCGAGGGCTTCACCCTATAAGCAGATTATGTCTTACTTCCAATCATCCTGACTTATCGATGATTTAAAGTAAACAATCTGAGTACGATCTGGAGTCCAAGTGACTTCATCTCGAATCAGCTAAACTCGCCTAGACGACTCAATGTTATGAGCCTCCGGATGGCACTTAGTTGAAGCAGATGAAATAGTACCATAGTAATTTCCATAAAATAAACCTTCCACCAAGAACTGATTCAATAGCTGCGCTTACGGATAGTTGACCAAGAGCCTCTACGATCAGATCTTTTGTTGTCGATGCTAAACGCCTTTCTCCGGATCAGTAATATATTCTAGGAGATCCATTCTATAAGGTTCCTTAGCTGGGGATATTTCCAAACCCGTGTTTTTGCCTCAACTCCTTTAGTCTTATATCTGGTTTCACTTTTGGTGTTGGATTAAAGTTTTCCAAAGGTCCCTAGGGACCATGCACCAAACCAGTCAGGGGAATTTAACCCCTAACTGAACCAGGATGAAACCTAGTGTTTATCTGCTCTACAGTAGAATTACTTTCTACTTAGAATTAGAATAGGATGAGACTAACGGCTCAGTCACGCAAATAACTAAGCAATTAGTTACTGCGAGATGTTACACACCTCCGAAGAAATGTATAACCCTCGAGTACGGTTTTACAACCGCATCTCACCCCAATACACCCTTTAATCCAACAGCTATGATGATTAGTCATAGTAGACAGGGAACCGGGTTGTGTTAAGACCCGAGACACTGTCAGTAGCATGATCACATTACATAATCATGTTCCTTTAGGGGGCAGAGGACTGGTTACCCAGTACCCTGCAGAACAGGACACATAAGTTGTCCTAGCAGTCTCCAGAATGGAGGTGTTCCAACACCTCCTGCCATTAGTTTCTCTTTTCTAAAGAGTTAGCTAAGTGTACTACAGAAGGATATTTCTCTCCTGTAGCAACATGGTGCCAAAGATCTGGAATGCCACTGGCAACCTCCCACCAACTCGGGCGGAGGATGCATCTTAACCTGGACTATGAGCTAAGACACCACCTAATTGTCTAAACTTTTTCTAATAATTAGGTGAACAGTCACAAACTCAAATCTACGGATTTTCGTATAATGGTCCCAAAAGCCTGGAACATCACTGGCAGTCCTATTCTTTGAATAGGCCCTGCACCTTAACCGGTGACTATGAGCTAAGGCATTGCCTATATTTCTACAAGCAAACAGTTTCGTTTCGAATTTATAATATATATACATTGACGCGAGAGGTCCGAGGTGCTACTGGAACTTCTTAATCATTTGCTTCCACAACCGCATAAACTGTTTCATTGACGGCTGAACCCCCCCCCTAGAATATAGTAATGAGAAGGGGGCTCAACATTGGCTGGCTCTTCCTTCAGGATCTACTGGTTCAACCACTTGATCAACCGAAAAAGAAAAAGAACTAGATAGTTAAAAAACCAAAATGAATTGAATATCATAGTATAGAATCTTTCTTCAAAGACAAGGCATAGCCAAACCCCGCGAGGGAAGGGGGGAGGGGACGACGTTTCAAAGCTGTCAAGCAAAGAACCTTTGCTGCAGGAAGAGGGTGATGGGAGCCTTGTTCGGTATCAGGCTTGGTGATGTTTCGGAAGCCAAAGTTGATGGCACAGTAGTAGAGATTAAACTAAAAGCATCACTCTCCCATCTCCCGAAAATGGACCGCATGAGTGACAAAAGATTGGTCCTTGTGGTGAAATGTCAGACCGTGGGTGTTTCTCGGGTGCTGCAATCACATAACAGCAACAGTCCCTGCCATAAGCCCTGCTATGGTTGCATCTGATGGGAAAATCCACCATGAGCATTAGCCTTACCGAGCCGAGCCTGTTTTAGCGTTGCTTGGAAAACCTCAGCAAAGAAAGTGGTTATAGGAGCAACGCGCAGTAGTGGAAAGATTCAAGTTGTGTTCTCCACGGATGAAACCTCATGGAAGCCAAGAGAAGAGGAGCAGCGTCTGGAACTGTTGCAATTCTCGTCATTCGACAGGAGAGACCGAGAACTTCAATTGCATGTTAAAAAAACCAACCTTCGCATGGGTATTCGAGAGCATGAGGAGACTCTCATGGGCTTGGCCACACTTTGCATACATGTTTTTAAGGCATCTCAAGCGGTTCCTTCTCAAAGCCGAAAGGCTTGATCTCAGTAAAGAGAAGAGGGGGGCCAGATTTCACTGCGTCTTATGAACCTGGTAGTGACTTTCAATCCCCTGCTCCACCTGTTTCAATGCTTTAATCCACTAGTCATTCCCACTCGGCCTTACTATATGGGGGAGGAAAGGATTTCTGGTAGTTTACTTCCCGAACACACTCTTCCTTAAAGACATTCCTCTATGTTTATGGAGATTGGCGTAGGATAGGAGAATTCTTGATCTCCGGATTATAGATCTTTCTATGGCTAGCTTCTTCCCTTGTTGCCTATTTCAAGAAGGAATTTTATTCAGCTAAACCCGAATTTCTTTGTCATTCCTTCTTTTTTGTTTTGACTGCTAAGTTTTATATCAATAGGGAGCTAGGTCAAGCCGATTCTCATTGTTTGTTTGATTGGGCTGTTGTGCCTGACTCCATACTAACGCAAGAGAGAAAACTCACACGGGATACTGAAAAACTTCTGTCAAAGTCCTGAGCCTTCAAGCTCCTCTCACGATGCCAGAGTGCCTTGACTTCACCCTTAGACCATATGCATATGACAGAGAAAGGGAAAGGTTTCCTGGCCTGAACCCAATCTTCAAAGGAAAATTAGGAACCGCTGGCCCCCCTCCTTATTATAAGGCACTCTGATCCCGAATCAATCAATAGCTTACGGGCGAAACTCTTAATCTTTAAAGAGAACGTCCTCCCTCCTCTATTTTGTAGGATCCTACGTTGATTCCTTACCGTGCCTGTGGGACTGCCGTTTAATAAATAAGGGCAAGGATGAAAGGAAAATAAGTCCTGGCATAGATTCCACTTTGTTGGGGGGTCCAACAACTAACGGAAGACGGAACCGTTCGTGTCGTCAGTCCTTGCTTCAACCGATGGGCTGTCTTGCTGCTTCAATTTGATATAACATAACATATATGCTGCAGAAAGCTGTTAAGGGACAGGCCCTGGCAGATTTCCTGGCTGCACATGCAGTGCCGGCTGATTCTCCACTCAATGATGAACTGCCTTATTCATTTCTTAAAGAATTAATTGCTAGGCGATCACTGAGTTCTTGTCGCCTTATTTCGTCAGATAGAAAGGGATGGTAAACCTCAGGACCCGGGGATTCAGCTCGAGGATATAGGACTTTGCTTCTCTAAGGAGATTCCCCGGTGTTCTCTCCTCTCTTCCCTTATAGTCTAATCTAGTTAGTAGCCCATCCTCCACCATGAGTTCAGAGTCGACAGGAGCGAACAGATAAGAAAGAGCTATACCACACACCTGCTGTCTTCTTCCTTCAACCCTGCTGCTTGGCATTCCATTCCAGGCATTCTCGCAAGATAAAAGCAATTCAACTTGAGCAATTATTATTATGAAAATATTCCGAGAGCAGAAGTTCAGTATTTTTTCACAACCATGCTATGCTACCACGCCTACCTCTAATTGAGCAATCCTTGTGAATAGCTAAAACAAGTCCTACAGCTAGTGGGATCTATCTCTTCAACTATTGTCTTTCCTTTGAATCTTGATAACCTTACCCCCGAACAATGCCATTAAGCTTCCCTGGTCCCGACATGACTGCCTTAAGGAATAGAGTAAGGGACGACTTTGAGAGTTTCCATCCTTGCCATTTATTTTTGCGCGTTAATACGAGACGATGGTTAACTACATATGTCCCTAAGCTCTTACTTTTGTGTTAGCACCCCAAAAGTTCACCCCAATAGTCGATGTTCTCGCTAGGTCCCAATGGTATCAGGGCTTCTATCGAAGAATGATGAGGTAGGCGAGGGTAGCTTGCTTACTCTTGCCTTCGGAAAGCTACGGACTCTAAAACCTCAAATATATATTTGAGGTTTTAATGGGTCTAGGGGGGTTTCATACGAGGGTTCTAGTATTCTAGGTCTGATGGGAGGAGATGGCTATCAATAAATATACCTTCTATGGCTTCCAATTCCAAGTAAGTAATCTCAAGGCTTGACTCTATAGGGGTCGGGATCCCGGGGTCTATAGGGTGACGGCTAACGGGATTGGGTCTATTGGTTTGATGGAAGTATGGGTTATAGGGATTGGTATTGGCTGGCGTGCAAGCAGACAGGGATGGAGAGAGGGTCAGGCTTGCTTTCGGTTTCCTTTCCTTCAGATGTGACGGGTGGGGTTTGATAAGCCCTAATTCATCAAAAGAGAATATTTAAGAAGAATCCATCCCTCATGGATTGTACGAGGAATCGGAAAAAGCAGCCAAATGGTCAACCTCAGATCCATTCCGAACTTGACGAGCAAGAAAATGCACTTCACTTGTGCACTGAAGGAGAAAGAGAGGGGGAATTTCATGCGCAGGTCTGTGATCCCTCAAAGATCTCCGATCGAAAAAACGAGCCTATCTGTCGACGATAGAAGATACCTATTCCTGCAATTGCGCTTAGTCCAAGCTACACCCGCCCCTTCCCTTACTTGTTAAAGTAAGCAAGCTACTTTACTTCCCCCCTCTCAAACTCAGTCGAGCTGGAGTTGGTCGCCTTTCCTCTCTTTACTTAAAGTAAACGACAAGGAAATGGAAAACCCAATGGAGACGAACGAATACGAAGACCGTTCAAGCATTCCCACATACGAGAGAAGGTTCCACTGGCAGGCGATCGTTCCCACTCAATAGATATGTATCGCAAAGCGCCAGAAACTCTTCCTCAAGCAAGGGTAAGCGTGCGAAATCGCTCAATCTCTTATTAGCAACGGACTAGGAATGGTACTCTTCCCTACTCTAACCTCTAACTGAATTCGGACTAACAGATTACACTCACTCAGCTAGCTCTTAAGAAAGTCTGAAGTTAGTTTAGTCATTCTTACTTCCTTTAGTCGGTAAGAAAGGAAGCTCATTAGTCCTAGCCCTAATATAGTCAGACAAAGCAGCAGACAGGCAGGGAAAGAAGCTCAAAGATGCTATTAGTCTGAGGAACGATGTGCGCTAACCTTCTAACCATATTGGTATCCTTACTCTTGAAAAAAGCATTTCACGCCTTACTCTCTAATCACTGGCCGTCTACCATTATTATTATTATTTATATGTGATTCTTCGTTCACTTGACCTGGAAGTTCGGTTATGAAATCCACCCGATTAGAATGAATTGACTGAGGATGCCCCCTTATCCTTATCCTTCCTGCACCTGCCCCTTATTATATGGGGGTGACTTCACCCCGAGAGTCGCTCGCTTCCTTAAGCCTTTAAGGTTGAAAGGTTGATTCACTCCACTTTCCTCCAAGATATTAAAAAGCTGCGGTTATGTCGGAATAATTCTCAGGCTCTGGTGCCCGGTCTTCGTAGATAGGACTTTTTCGGGCGATTTCACTCAAAAAGGAATTCCCCTTGCGTCGGGTTAAGAAAGGGAGCCAATGAATCCGCGGATCCAACTACTTTTTATGCTGCTATTGGCTCCGAGGAAAGGGCAAGGGCTTGGTCAATAAGACCTCTCCTTTCTTTTTTCCGAGCGCAGCTGAGTTAGCAGCTAAATTAATAGCCGAGGAGGCCCCATATAGTAAGCCTAACTAGCTGATGAGCTATGATTTCGTATTGGGTTGGTCACTTTCATCGGATCTATCTCATGGACGGGACAAAAGTACAATGGAATTGTACGAATCACAGTCTTTCCATTCACGACTAAAGGGGTATTACATGCACGTTGACTGACAATTTGGAAACAAAGATCAAACCCTACACATCGATACCTTTAGTGCTGCTACGCTACTAAGGAATGCCGACTACAAAGTTGACATCAGCCGCGAAGCGGCCTCCTCGGTTTCATTTCAGAAAGAGTCACCGGAACGTCTTATTCCCTGCTGCGATACCGACCTTACTATACTATTAGGGGAAAATCCCCTCAATCTTCTGCCTATCTTTAGAGAATGATTATATCCTTTAGGGGATTTGCCAGTCAAGTAAGGCAGTCTCTGTCCCTGGTTCTTAGTCAAGTATCGGTGAAGTTGTGCCCAGCCAGGTTATACAATACAATATCTGGTTCGAAAGGACCAGGGATGAAGTAGTCTGGTTTGATAGAACCAGGGTGTGACGGGAGAGTCGGTAAGATGGCGTGGTACTTCCTCGTATTCCGGTAAAGTCCGCCCCGGTCTTTATGAAAGAAAGGCAAGGGTAATCTAAATAAAGAAGAATGATCCTAGTTCTCCTAGCAGCTCTTTCCTCTCAGGTCTTATAGGACTGAATAAGATAACTTTTCACTTTGCGACTTCGGCGATTGATTGATGGATTTCAAGCCCGGGATTGAGTCGGGATTCGCTTTTTCCTTTTCTTCCTTCACTGGGTTTGCAAGAGCTATGCCTTTTTTTTTGAAAGGTTTGATCTCGCTGGAATTGTTGAAAAAACCTCGCTCAGGCTCGTCTTCTTTCTTCGATGATTGTCGGGGATCTTGCTTGTCCCAGTAGCAGCGGATGTTGGGACTGCAGCAGATCTGGGCTCACCAGCGTATTGGAGACTTTGCCAACTCTCTCTTCCTCGACCTAAAGTAGCTCTAAGAAGAAGTCGGGGAGGCCTTTAAAGTAAAGTCTTGCTGTTGGCGTGTAAGCAAAGATGATAGGTGCCAAAGTAAAGGCGGCAGCGATATGCCAAAGAAAAGAGGCTAAGTCTGTTCTGATGTTCAGATGCTTTCTCGCTGTCCGATGGTTGCTCGCGGTCGTTGGATAAGTAGAAAAATAAGTCAAGGCGGGTGGCAAGCTCTTTCTTAGCCGCGCCTGCATGAGGTTTTTTTTCGAGCACTAGCGGGCTCAAAGCGTCTCCTCTTCCTGTATGAGAAGTTCCAAGAGCGTATCCTGTCTTCGTTCCCCAAACCCGAGAGTCAGCCCGAGAGCGAGTAACTGGGGAGCAGGGGAAGGATGGGAGTAGACCAGGTGAGCGTTAGCAAACTGTGGTCGTAGATCAGGTTATTCGATATCAAGGTCTACCCCCGACGCATCTCCCTAATTGCATCTCTACGCAAGGGCTGGTCGAGCCTTTTTTCTATTTCATTGGCCGGTGTAGCGTTGGTCCAACCTAATACTCATTTCGGATCTTCCCACCCATTCCCTCCCTCTCTCGGTTGGGGAGAGCGCTCTTCCCTCCTCTTTGTTTAGTTGGTCCCGCGAATTCATCCGCTTTCAGTGAATGAGCTCACTTCCTCCGATTCGAGATTCCACCGGGGATGATAACACAACAGATTGATTTCGCGACGGATAAGGGAATGGTTTCTCTGAGGGCTTCGTGCGCCATGCCCGTCCGAACTGATCGGTGATGGTAACAAGACCCCCAGGAGCGATGGTAATGGTCAATGGTTCCGTAAATCCCACTCGATCCTTCCCAAGATGATCAATAATGAGGGTTTCGACCCCGAATAGATACATCTACGCCCAGCCTCGGGAAAGCCCTTTCTTCCCTTTTAAAGCAGGAGCGCACGCTGTCTTAATTGATTCAACAATTGCTATACTCTCCAGAGTGAAATATTTATAAAAGAGCCTATTCTTTGCCTATTCTTCTTTACTCCTCTAATGTAAAATATACTATACTACTTTCAAAGTAAGATAGCAACTCCTAATCTTCCTACTTACTTTCGAGTTCCTAAATCTAACTAAAAGAGGAAGATAAGGGATTAGGCATATCAACCGTATTTTGTAATCTTAGGATAGGATAAACATAAACCTATTCTCCGCTTCTAAGCTAATTATCTTATCTTTCATTGAAAGAAATTCCTCACTTAAAAGAGAGATTAACAGGATCATCTACTCCTCCTAGTCTGACTGCTTACCTTTTTCCAGGAGTTCAAGACTAAGGGGAGTTTACCACGGGAGTTTACCTTTTTTTTAAGGGTGCTAGCTGAGTCAGATGATGTGTTCCATTAGAGCTTGATGCCGCTTGTTCTTGAATATGACATCTTGGGCTTGCTTTTCCAGTAGTTCTCGGGTTCCCTATTTTAGGAGGTTCGGACCATTCCTATCGTTTTTTTTTTCTTTTATCTCTCCCGATGTCGGGAGTTTGTCTTGCGATATTTTGATCGCTGGGGGCTGCATGGTAGATGAAAGGCTCTCGAGTATGAGCTGCTGGGCTTTGGCCATCTTGTATGATGTGGTGTTCATCTTCATCTTGCCCTTGTTTTTTTTTCGATCTGAGCGCGGAACATGGCGTCACGCTCTCATCCGCAGCGGGCAATTAAGCAATAGCGGATAATTGAGCAACAGAAAGTGGTTCAGCATCTGATGAAGTCAAAGCAATTTGATCATCTACAGCAGAAAGCTAAAAAAAGAATCCCCGCTCCTCTACTCTAGTGCCTAGTGAGACTATCCAGCTACGGGCCTTATTTTCCAAGGAGTACTCTCCGGGGAAAGGTCCCCGGCGTGAGAGACTTCTGCAAGTCGATCTCCACCGCTGCGCGCCTTGCATAGGACCTCTTTTTTAGCTGAGCTTTATGCTCATCCAATTGGATCGGACTCCCCACTCGACTAGCCAAAGAATCAAGAATATCCGGTCGCCTTTATTCGACCGGGTATCACTTATGGGGGGGCTTTTCCCGTTACATTCAAATCGTTATTTTACATGTAAAGATTGGCTTGGTCGTCGTCACACCACTCGCTGATGCGGCCCCATCCTGAAAGTGAAAGTCTCTCCAATAGGCCCGGCTCATTCAACTTGCTTATCATATCAAAGGATGCTAGCAAAGAGGGAGGGGGACGGCAGGCAGAAATAAGGGTTGGAAGAATGATACAATTAGGCCTTCCCGAAGCTTCTATAGAAGGAGTAGGCTTGACCAAACAAATAGGTAGAAAGATTGCCCGAGGTAGGGCTCATAGGTAAGGTGGTTAGGCAACGGGAGAGGAGAACGAGTACGAGAGCCAGTTAGTTGCTAACCGTAAGAGAAGGGTCCGCAGGAGAAGAATTGAATCTTTTTTTTAGGCTTTTTTCTTGTCTAAGTTCTTCTGCCAGCCATACAATACAGTGTTAGTCCTAGGGGCATCTAGTTTCTGCTATTGCCATTCATTGAAAGGCCTGCTTATGGATCGGCAAGCACCACTTACACATAGTAAACTACTGGATTCAATCCACTTGCTCATTGCCTTGAGAAAGAAAACTGCTCAATAACTGGCCCGAAGAAAAAAAAGAAGGTTAGAGTAGTTCTCTAGAAGCCCATTCTAGTAATCCTGCAAAGAACGCATATTACAGTAGTCCTCGAAAGCCATACATATTAATATAATAGGCCTTTTTCCTGACTTACTTACCAATCTTCCGTCGGGAAAGAAGTAGTTTTCTTGTCGGATAATAAGTAAGGTGGTAGTGAAGCGCGTTATAAATCCCGCGCGAACGCCCGCTCTTGCCCAATACTGGCACGCGATCTTAAAAGCATTAGATGAGTATTGGATCCGCCCCTGAAGGTAACTATATGCTCAAGCTCTGTTAGGTTCTTATCTTACTCATCTATCTCGTCGTCTCCAGCCAGGCCTACCAGCTTTCCTTTCGGTCAGCAACCCCCCTATCGTCACCATACTATTGGGGACTTAGACATCCATAGCTTAAAGGTACATAATAATAAAAGGGAAACCGGTTACTAAAGAGAGAAGTCAACGCCACAAAAACAAAAATGAACCGAAGAAGAAAATAAGTTGAAAGCTATCTGCACAGCTTGTACGAAATACTCACTGTTCCCCCCCACTCGAATATATTTGTGACAGAAATTCGAGTGGGTGAGGGGGCTATCTTCACACAATTTTTCTATGACATCCCATATATTCTTCCCACGTGGTAATGGGATTTTATTTTCCTGGAGGTTCGCCGATTTTTGCTTTTATTGTATCAGCCACGCGATTTTTTTAACCTATAATTGGAAATCGTGAAAGATCGGAGACGTGCGACTCTCCAACTAGCTACGATCCAAATGAAGACTGGCAGCATAATAGCAGGGTTGCTCGAGAACTCCACGAAAAAGGACAGTACAATATCAGGAAGATTCTTATTCTTCATATCAAGGTTATCCGTATCTATCTTTCAGCAACGGAACGGGATAAGTGAAAAATAAAAGAAATAAAGAACTCATTCTAGAAGACAATCTAAATTGGTAACAAATACACTTTGACGTCCCAGCAGCATGGCAATGCGGAGGTGCCCTATCTATATCTAGGGTTCTAAGACACCCGGGGAAATAGTATATTTCCCACGTTCCTTTTTTCTCGGGCATATCGAGAGGTTGGTGTAGTACAAGAATGAAAAAGCCACAACAGCAGGGAACAGGAAGTACCATTCCACCAGCACTGCGCGTCAGAAAATTCTGTTTTTTTTACTTTAATGAAAATATAGTCAATTTAGAAGGTTGAGGAAAGGGTTATTTTATTCTCTGATCTGACTTCGAAGCAATCTCTGGAGTTTGCCCTTATCCGAACGGGTCTTGCAAGAAAGACGAATTTCATATTGAGCTCCAAATATACGCTATTGGGATGGAATGGCTCAACCGACGTTCTCCCCCCCCTAAGAACCGCACGTGCGAGTTCCCCCGCATACGGCTCAAGTGGCGAAGGCCCTTTCCTTCGCGCTTGGTAAGCGCTTCGCTGTAGCCAAGCTTACTGCTCGCCTAT